GCATTGGGCAAATTTCATTCAGAATACTATAATCTTAATTATTGCTCTGAATTGTGTTTTTAGTAAACAGTCGGGGCCTCCGATTCTGTGCCACCTCTCTTAATTATTAATTTAAAATTAATGTTCAGGGGTACCTCTTATCGTCAAACTTAGGAGGTGAACTTGCCGAGTTCCTTAACAACTTTTAGCTCTACGCCTTAGTATTCTCTACTTACGAACCTGTGTCGGTTTAGGGTACGGTAGTTTATTAACATAATTTTCCTGGTCCATTAATTTGCATTTGGACTTTCAGTTACTTACTCATCAGCCAAAACTTTGGATTTTGGTCCTTAGAGGCCGCATTAAATTAAGGTTGTTTAACATTGCCTTAAAACCCTTTCGTAATCGGCGAGAAGTATTATAACTTCTTTTTACGTTACTCATGTCAGCATTATCTCTTCAGTTACTTAAAAACAATGAAACACTGTTAAATTATAGTACTGAATGTTCTACTACCTATATTATAAATAATTATTTTAGTTATTTATAATAAACACGATATCGGTTGATTATTTAGACCCGTTAAATTTTTAGTATAATAGTCTAGAAAAGCTGCTACGTTGTTACTGTTACGATCATTAAAAGATAGCCACTTCCAAGCTTACTTTACAACTGCGTTCAATTTATTATAACCTTAATTTCACTTAATAATCATTTGGGACCTTGTATTCGTGTTCTCGGCTGTTTCCGTCTTGACTACTCAACTTCTCATGAGCAGTCTGAATATCTATCATCAATTTATGTCATTTCGAGTTTAACATCCATTGGTAGGGCTTTCACGCCCCCTCAACCTAAACTTTTAATAATTAAATATAAAATTATTTTTATATTGTTCTATTATTATTGTTCGTAATTCCGTGCTGTACCACCATAAATTTTGTATAGATCTCATACTTACATATGTTTCGTAGAAAACCAGCTATCACTAGGTCAGATTGGCATTTCACCGCTTCCCAAAACTCTTCGGAGAATTATGCAACATTCACCCGTTCGATCCATTATAATCTGGTCTTGGGAAGATCACCTAGCTTCGGGTCTAATAGAAGTAACTTATCCACCACTATACCTAGTAAATAATTTACTTAATATTATTATTATTTTATAAAAATATTAAGGATTATCCTATTTATAATTATATTATCATTAATAATATAATATAAATACAACAAAGAGAAATGTTGCTAGTTAGTCCAGTCGCTTTCACTAAGGCTTTTAACCTTGCTACTCCTATTAACTTGCTGACCCATTATGCAAAAGGTACGCCGTCATTTATAATTATATAAACTTCGACTGCTTATAGAGTTACTAATTCAATTTTCACCTTATATTAAAATAAGTATATTTCAACTTTCCTTTACAGTACTTTTCACTATCGCTAAATTTATAATACTTAGCCTTAGAGGATGGTACCCCTATATTCCGACAAGGTTTCTCTCATCGTACTTTTTATTTTATTTTTTAATTAATATACAGGACTTTACCTTCTATGGTTTTATTTTTCTATTAACTAAAAAATTTTTAGGCTTTTCCGATTTCACTCGCCATTACTTTCGGAGTCTCGGTTGATTTCCTTTCCTTTCCCTACTAAAATGTTTTACTTCGGGAAGTATATATAAAAAGGTTTCCCTTAGGATCGCCAATTTTTAGGTTATTTGGCTCTTGGTTTTTATCCTCCTTTTCTATAAATTTGCTAGTTATCCTTAATAACTCCTTTGAATTTACTTTGATGTTGTTAACTATATTGTCATCGATTCTTTTATGATGATTTTCTAAATATGGGATTATTAATTTTTGTTATTTTGTTAATATATTTTAATTTAGTTATATTATATAAATATGATTAATAACTATTATAAGGTTAAGTAAAATTAAATTAATTAACTTTATTTTCTTTGATTATCTAAATAAGAAATAAAATTTATTTGTCGATATTAAATTTGACTCTTTTTATTTTATAAACAATTAAAAATAGCTTAAAAAAATTATATAAAAAATTAAAATTTAAAAATTATAAAAATATAAATTAATAATAAAAGTTAGAAATTATTAAGGTTATTAAAGTTACAATCTTATTATAAGGATTATACAGTACGCATATCGATATTTACTACGTAATTAAAGGACTTGTTTTTTACTTATAAATTTTAAACTTTAAATATTGAAAAAATAAGATAATTTTCTTTTTTTAATTTCCTTATATTATTTTTATTTCTACAGATTTATTTTAAAAATTTTTTAAGTAAAGGGGGTTATAAAATTTTTATGTTTTACTAATTAATAATTATTAATAATTAGATCTAAATAAATAAAGTTAAAAAAGAGAATAGTAATATAATTAAACTGTAATACAAGATAGGACATCCATATTTATGAATAATATACTACCTTTTTATAAAAATTAATTATTTTTATTTTTATTTTTATTTTTATTTTATCTACTAGATTTTTCTTCATAATGACTATTTTTACCTAATATAGCTATTAAACAATATAAGGTAATTAAACTTAAAAATAAGAGAGCATATGAAATTTAAATTATACTGGCGACTAACATTACGTAGATAAATAAAATAAATTTTTTAAGGTAAATAAAAAGATTAATTAATTTTTATTTATTTTTGGTTTGTTTTTTGGTTTATAGAAATAGCGAAATACTTTTCTAATTTATAGTGTTAAGAGGCTATTTTAAAATAGAACTATTTTTTCTAGATAGAAAAATAGGAGAAATCATAGAAAGTAATAATATTACACTAGTAATAATTAACCAATAACTTGCAAAAGAGTATAAAGCTTGACCAATTGCTTCAATTTGTAAAAAATTAGTAAAATTTTGATCAGGTATAATAGGATTAAAAGCAGTATTTACATAATCTATAGTAGAAATATAAGAATTTGTTATTAATCCATTTAGATTAGTAATAAAATCTAATAAATAAGAAATTACTTTTACATTATTTAGATTGAAAGGTATTATACTAAATATTTCATATATAAATAAGGAACCTATAGCTAAAGCTAAGGGTAAATTTTTAGTATATTGAGAACCAGTTTCTAATATATCTGTTAATTTAATATTAATCATCATAATTACAAAAAGGAATAAAACAGCAATAGCACCAACGTAAACTATTATATAAGAAATACCTATAAACCCTATTCCTAATAATATTAAATATCCTGCTGCATTAACAAATACTGATATTAAAAAAATGACAGCTATAACGGGATTTTTAGAAGTAATAACTAAGACACTTGAAAAAAGAGATGCAAAAGCTAAGATATCGATAAGGAAATTTTTCATTTTTATTTTTGTTTTTTGATGTTTTGTTTTTTAGCCTGAGAATCGTATATATTTTAGTGTTTGTTTTGTTTTAAATATTTATTTTATTTTTTAAACTTTTTTTTATTTTTTTAAAATTTTAATATAGATTTTTAATAGAATAATGATATAAACAGACGAAAGGCTTAAGACAAGAGATTTTAATAATCTACAAGTAGGTATAACCTAGAATAGGATACATATAATATCTAATAAATTTAAATTAGTTTATTTTTTTATTAATAAAAATTAATAATTCAAATATTGGCGATATTTAAAATTGTATAGAAATAGACAATTAAAGAAATAGAGAAATAATTTAATCTCCTTCTTTTAAGATAATACTCCTTTTTATAATAAATTTTTATCACTATTTAAACTTAAAACTAACTTAATATATTTTATATTTTCCAAAACAAAACAAAATAAAAATAGTTCTTTAGAATTTTAATAAAAATATACAGAATAAGAACAAAAATAAAAAAATTTATATTTAACTATGAGATGGAACAATATCTTAAATAAAAATGGTTTTAATGCGCATTATTTTAATGGATAATAATCTATTAACTAATGATATTCTTAAAACTGCAGTTACGCTTTTCTTTAATAATATCATTATTGATTCAAACAAAAAATACTTTGTATTAATTGTATTTGCAAGAAAATGATTTCAGAACTTTATCTAAAGGTAAAATTTTAACAATACGAAATAATTTTATAGATTATTCTTTAGCAATATTTAATTTTAGAAGTAATGATTATAGAACTTTAAATATTCAAAATATAATATTTAAATTCTTTGAAATACCTAATGGTCAAGAAGATAAATACTTAGAAAAATGGGAGTTAATTGAACCAGATAAATCTATTAAATTAGAAAAATTTGGTCGAAATTACCTAGTAATAATATTTATTCTACTTGGGGTAAACAAATCTCAGATAATATAGTAATTAATGATAATAGAATTTATAAAATAAACCAAAATAATATAGAGATTTACGAAAATAGTAAATTAATATTAACATTTATAGATGAAATAAACACTGTAAATGATAAATATGATTTTATTAGAAATATAGATAATTATAAATATTATATTAAAGATAATAAAATTATTTTAATTACTAAGGCATTACCAACTAAATATTTAAAATCTATTGAAAAAGATACTTTATTAAATAAACCAAAAATTATTGTCTTTGATATAGAAACAGTATTAATTGCGCATAACCCTTATCTTTATTCAATGTATGACGGTCATAAATCTTATTCATGGTTTACTGATTCACCAGAACCTTTATTTAATCAATTATTAAAAAGAAAATATAAAGGTTATCATGTTTATCTTCATAATTTATCTAGATTTGATATTACTTTTATTTTTAAATATTTAAGTAAATTAAGTAATCAAATTAAATTTTTAATTAGAGATGATAAAATTATTTCGATATCTATTAATAATAAATCTAAAAATATTAGTATTATTATTAAAGATTCATTATTAATTTTACCAGATTCTCTTTCTAAATTAAGTAAACAATTTTGTATTGATAATCCTAAATTAATTGAGCCTGTATTAGTTTCATTACAAGATAGTGATATAGATCCGGCGACCAGGATTTAGTTATGATTATGTTCAAGATGCGCATTACACTAAAAATGTTAAACAATTTAAAAATTTCTTTCAATGGAAAAAGGAAATTAAAACGTATTGTGAAACTGATTGTATTGCTTTACATCAAGTATTAATTAAATTCAGAGAATTAATTATTATTAAATTTAATATTGATATATTAAAATATCCTACTATTTCTTCTATTGCATTTGCTATATTTAGGATGCATTATTTAAAGGAATCCAATTACTAATGGTAAAGTATTTGATTTTGGTAGAGAAAGTTTTACTGGTGGACGTACAGATATGTACAAACCTAATGGTTTAAATAAAGATATCTATTGTTATGATGTTAATTCTCTATATCCATCAGTAATGCATAATAATAAATTTCCTGTTGGTAATATTATTCAGTTTCAAGGTAATATAAATGTTATAAATGAAAATAATGATAAATATTGGATTGGTGATTGTATAATATCAAATAAAAAGGATATGTCGCCACCTATTCAATTACATTATAATATTACTGGAAAAGCTGGGGATATGAGAACTTTATCTGTTAATGGTAAATTTAATATGAAAATTAATTCAGTTGAATACCATGCTTATAAAGATTATTATAATTTTAATATTAATAATGGTTTTATATTTAAAACTGATTATATTTTTAAAGATATTATTAATAATCTTTACGAGATGAGACGTCCTAAATCTGACCCTATGAACTATATTTGTAAATTAATTATGAATAGTTTATACGGTAGATTTGCTATGCGAAATATTAAAAATAATTATTCTTTCTTCTATAAATCTGAATTCTTTAAATTATTAGAAGATTCTAATATTGAAATTATTAATTATATTGATCTGGATAGTAGAGATAGTGACCCTTCTATTTTTGTTAATTATATTGATAAGAAAGATTTAGATAATGATTCTAAATCTAGTATTTTCATTGCTAGTGCTGTTACAGCTTATGCAAGATCATTTATGTATAATTTTATTAATGATAATTTACGCAATATTTATTATAGTGCGAAAATGATATTATTATTATTGCATAAATCAAAAATATGAAGTAGCCAGAGAATAAAAAAAGGTGATTTTAAAGATTTCTTAAAAAATCAAAAATTAGGACAAAACTCAGATTAAGGGGGTTATTCTTTTTTAATAGGCTTAACTGTGTCTGTTGAATCATCTGAATCAGTATCTGAATCAGTATCATTATTATTCCATGGATTAGGTTCCACAGGAATATTAACAGAAGAAGAAGTATTTTACAGGAATATCTGTCTGATTATTATTATCAGAAATAGGATTATTATTAAAATAATCATAAAAATAATTATAAATAGGATGATATATAAATTCTTTACATGTTATTGCAGAAGTACTTACAAAACTTATTCCATATTTTAAATAAGAAATAGAATTATGTAAATAAGGAAGATCTGGATATTTATAATCAACAATAAATAATATGGCAGTAATACCAGCAATAGCATAAACATATTTTTTATAATGATACTCTTGTTTCTTATTTTCAAAATTAAAACCTACAAGTAATTTCTTCTATTTTAGTTTTAGGTTTATATATTTGAGGAAACCATGAGAACCAATTACTTTTATAATAAAAATTTTTAATTTTAATAGGAAAGTAATATAAATTAGAATCAGGTATAAATGATAATATAAAATATGTTATTTTTCTCAATGATTTAAATGAGTAAAGAAATGGGATATAAACTACCCCAATAATAGTAGTAAAACTTATAATAAAAGTTCTAATAATAGTAAAAATAATTGCGCATAATTAAAAATAAAGATGCGCAATAACATATTTAAAATTTTATTAAATGAAATACCTTCTTTTAAAATCTTAGGCCACTCAGGTTCTAATATTCCAATAAGATTTTCAATTGCAATAGGATTAGATCTGCCACTTAAAATATCTTTAAGAACTCTGAAAGAACCTCTAATATTTAGAGCTTGTCTAATACCTAATAAAATTTTAATTGTATTTAAAAAACCATTACTAAAAAATAATTCAGAAATAGTTTTAACAAAAAGCGAAATGATACCAATTAATGAAATTGGTGTTATCCTATAAATTAATTGCATCATCATAAAATTAGCAATAATAGATAGAGGATTTGAAGACATTAAAATTCTTCGTCTATTGATTAATATTTGTCTGATCATCGTATGCAGAATTAAGATTTGCACTTAAATTTACAGGGTTATGTTACTATTACATCATTCTGCTTAAAATAATACTTCGGGCTTTATAATTTAAACTTTTAACGTTGTTAATTTTCCTTCTCCCGATATTCACTAATGTGGATCTACCTATCTTTAAATAGGTAAGTATATCTTAATTTTATTTTTTATTATTAATACTATAAGGAATTGAGCCTTATTTGATCCGTTATGAGCGAATTGCATTACCTTTATGCTACAGTATTTTATAATTATTGAAGACACATTTATATACTCTTTTATAATTATTTTGTTGTCGTATAATAATATTATTATAATAAAAATGATAAATTAATAACTACTATTTTTTCTGTAAAATATTATATATAAAAATTAATAAAATCTTAAATACTATTTTTTCTGAAAAATAAAGGGGCTTATAAAATTTTATGATTATTTAATTTATAAAAGTATAAGTTAAAGTAAAGCAGCTAGTACAATAGCGCAAAGTATTATAATGGTTAATATTATAATATAAGCAAAAGCGATATCCAATAAAGCATGATAAGTTCTAATTTTTTCAAATAATTTGAATAATTTAGAAAACTTTGGATATCTAGAATATAAATCATATTTTTCTATTAAATAAACAGAAAAAATATTGGCAACAATTCTAGTAAAAATAATTAATAATAGCAAAGATAACACAAAAAGACTTAAAGTAAAGTCTATAAAAGGTTTCATATCTTCCGAAACATTTAAATTTAAAATATGCTCTGAAATATATAAAATAAAAGTTCTAATCATTTTCTTTTGTAGCTTTAGAACTTTCACCTTTGTTTTCTACTTTTGTAGGTTCGTTTTTTGAGCCTTTAAATCTATCATAAAGGCCTACTCCAGAATAAACACCACCTAGAGCAGCCGAACCATAAAGTATAGCCTCTTTACCTATTTTTATTATTTTATCTTTACCAGAAAAAAGAATAATAGAACTTATTGTTCGACAACAGAAAATAAAATAATAGCTATTGGAATAAATAAGTCCATATAATTACGTAACATTTTTGAGATAAGTTTTTTGATAGTGTCTAACATGAGAATGATTAAATAATACTCTCACTCTTTTATTGATAAATATGATTTATATTTATAATTGAAAATTCAAATTCAAATTCAAATTCAAAATAGACTATTTTTAGAAAATATTTTGTATTATTTTTGTTTTTCTAATTTTATTTTTGTCCTAATTTTTTGTTTTTTAAGAAATGTTTGAAATCATCTTTTTTGTAATACTCTATTTCTAAATTTTTGTATTTAAGTAAAAAATTTAATACAATTATTTTATAACCTTGAATATGTCCTTACTATCTACTATAATAAAAAAAAATACTAACTTTTTAAAATTTAATAAAGAAGATATAGCACTAAATAATATAGTATAATAATATATATAATATCACATAGATAAAAAATTTTTATCTAAAAAGTAAATAAAATATAAAATATTAATTTTCTATCTAATAAAGTGTTAGTGTTAAAAAAAATAAAATCTTTTCTTTAGTCTTGTTAGATTCTGATCTTTATCAGAATTGAACTGATACTTACTACTTGAAGGGCAGTGGTACAACCTTTATACTAAAAGACCATCTGTTATTACACTTTTTTATTATTTTTAATAAATTTAAATGATTAAAAAAAATAAAATCTAAAAAGTAAAAAAAAAAATATAGGGGGGGGGGTTGCCTAGAATTGAACTAAGTAACTCCTGACAGTTTACCAGGTATTATATCCGTTTAACTAAACCCTCACTTAAAGAAATATATATTTTTTCTAATAACAAATTAAAATGTAACTACTATTTATATTAATTTGTTGAATTTTTTTAAAAAAGAAGTAGTGTAATTATGAGTAATCAGATTCGAACTGATAATTTCTACTTGGAAGGTAGAGGTTATAACCAATTTAACTAAACTCATTCATTATAAAGCTAAGAGATATTTGTTTTTTATAATTATTTATTTATAATTAGTTATTGATTCTTTTATAATAGATTACAAGACTTATTTGTTATTAAATTTTATTTATTTATAAATTTTATTATTTTATTTTTATTATTTTTTTAATTAATTTTAATTATTAAAATTTTTGTTTTTTTACAACTCCATTATTATTATTAAATGTAAATATAAATTGCGTATTTTTTTATAAATAAAAATAAGAATTATAATTTATTACCAAATAAGGTATGGGGGTGTATCGAAATTATTTATTATCCAGCTGCACTTTCCAGTACAACTACCATGCTACGACTTTTGGGATGTTACCTAAGAAAGTTAACTGAAGCCTATTAACTTAATATAGATGTTTATAAAACTTTTTTTATATAAAAGTTTATTTAGCCACAGTTTCCCTCCACTCAAGCTCCTTCCCAGCGACGGACAGTTAGTTCATCACGAAAATAATCTTCACCGTTGCGCTAGTGATCAACGATTACTCGAAATTCCTTTTTCATGTCACCGAGTTGCAGATGACAATTCATTACATTTTTATTACATTATAACTTTCTTTATTGATTAGCTCCACCTATTTTATTCTAAGTATTGCATCACATTGTAAAAGTTTTTGTGGCACGTTTATAGCCCAGTTCATTAGGGCCATAACGACTTGTCTTAGCCCCAAATGAAGCTTTTTTAGCATCATTAATTGTTAAGAATAAATTAACAACAGGGATTGCGTCCGTTAGCGGATTTAACCAAAGATCTCACGATACGGACTGACGACAGCCATGCAGCACCTGTAACTGAATGTTTAAATTAAAACATTCATTCTATGACTTTTTTAAGGTAATAGAACTGTTATACAAGAACTGGTAAGGTTTTACGCGGATTATCGTATTAAACAACATGCTTCACTCCGTTTGCTTCGAGACCGACTAATTTTTTTGTTTTCAACTTTGCAGTAGTACTCCCAAGGCGGAATGGTTAACGCGTTAACATCGTCACCAATAAAACATTGATAACTACCATTCATCGTTTACAGAGAGGGGTACCAGGGTATCTAATCCTATTTCCTATCCTCACCTTCGTGTCTCAGCGTCAATCATTTATAGTTAGTTGTTTACACCTTTAGTATTCCCCTTAGGTTCTACGGTTCTCAGCTCTTCTCTAAGTATTATACGGTTTAACTTCTATTTGATTCTAGCTTTTATTTCAAACAACTTAAATAATTTTAATTTTCTTCCATATTTAAGAGTTTTTTAAAAGCTGCCTACAAACCCTTTACGCCTGATTAAGATGATTAACGTTTGCGTTACTGGCATTACCGAGTCTTCTGGCACCAGAATTTGACAACACTCTTACTAAGGTAGTATCATTATTTTCCCTTAGCATTTCACATTGATAAAATCAATTAGTGATTTCAGTTAGCTAGTTCACTCTTGCGAGCATTGACTAATATTCTTGACTGCTGATAGTGCTTTTTATTTTTATAAAAAGGTTACTATTTGGGAGATTTCATTCCCAATGTGGCTAGAGGCTCTATCAAGCTTAGCTATTGATCGTAGGCTTGGTTAGGCTTTTACTCTACCAACTACCTAATCAAAATAAATAGAATCCTATAGCAGATAAAATCCTTTAAAATAAATTTTATTTATTATCTCCTATTTATGAAGACTACAGGCAATCTTATTTATCAGTACTCACCTTTACACCTTATTCTCTAATATTTTTTTAGTAAATAAAATAATAATTTCGAAAATAACGATTTGCATGTCTTAATACCACTGAAAAACGTTAAATCAGAACCAAAATTAAGTTCTATACTTTTTTAGACATTTGTCTTATTTTATATGCTTAATGCAATCTTTATATAACTCTTTTATGTTTATCTGTAATAAGTATTATAACTTTTTTTTAATTTTATTAATTAAATATTTAATTATAAAAATAATAAAATCTCTTTATATCACTACAATTTTTATCTAAAAAGTAAATAAAATATTATTTCTATCTAATAAAGTGTTTAAAAATTTAAAACCTTATAGCCACCCTTATAATAAATTAATAAATTAATAAATTAATAAATTAATAAATTAATAAATTAATAAGTTAATAAGTTAATAAAAGGCGCCCGGGGTAGGGGGTTAAAAATATATTTATTTAATAATAATATTTTTATATGAAATAAAAATATATATTAATAAAAAAAATATATTAAAGGGGTCTTAATAAATAGGTTGATAAAATGCAAAATAAATTTAAGATAAGAATAAAACTAAAGCAGCAATATAAATTATAAGTAATCTAATTTCACTAAATAAAGAAGTATCAATTAAAATAGGAGAAAAAACTAAGAATAATATAGATAATAAAGCTAAAGTAATATAAAGTGAATAAGTAGTAATAACTCCAGTATCTAATTTACTAATATTAATACCAGTTTTATTTAAAACATTAGATAAGCCATAAGGACCTACAAGTTCAATTACACCTCTATCTAAAACTTTAGAAATGATATAACCTAATTGTAAACCTATTCCAATTATATAATTATTATAAACAACATCAAAAAGATATTTACCATTTAAAAAAGTATAAATTTTTCTAGGTAATGGAGTAGCAGTAATATCTCTAAGGAAATTAAATTGATAATGATATAAAAATATAGCTAGACTAGCACCAATTAAAGATAATAAAGCAGGTAATAATTTTATAAAAATAGGTAAAGTAAATTCAGCTTCAATAATAGAAATGTTATTAGGATGAATAAATAAAGAATTAGCAAAGAAATCTGTACCAATACCTACAAATAAATCTGAAAAAACAAATCCAAAGAAAATACTGAATAAAGCTAATAAAAATAAAGGAATAATAACTTTGAAATTAGCTTCATGAGAATTTAAATAAGCATTTCGTGAACCGTTAGGATAAGTTAAAAATACTAAAGAAATTAATCTAAATGAATAAAAAGCAGTAAGACCTGCAGTAACACTACCTAAAATAAAAGCAAAAGTACCTGTAAAACTATATTGTGCATAAGCTAATTCTATAATTAAATCTTTACTATAAAATCCTGTTAACCAAGGAGTAGCTAATAATGATAAAGAACCTACTAACATACAACTATAAGTAAATGGTAAGAAATTTATTAAACCTCCAAATCTTCTTACATCTTGTTGGTCTGCAAAACTATGAATTACAGCACCTGCTCCTAAGAATAATAAGGCTTTGAAGAAAGCGTGGTTAACTACATGCATTAATGCTACATTATATTGACTAAGACCTACTGCCATCACCATATAACCTAATTGTGAGATAGTACTAAATGCAATAATTCTTTTTAAATCATTTTGTACTAAACCACATGTAGCCGCAAAAAAGGCTGTTGTTGCACCTACTAAAGTTATTACTAATAAGGCAGTACTACTATATTCTAATATAGGTGAAGATCGTAATAATAAATATAATCCGGCTGTAACTAGTGTAGCAGCATGAATTAAAGCTGATACTGGTGTAGGCAAATATATATATTTTTTTTTAATATTAGGTATTATATATATAATGGACTTTATCTTCATTTTTTAATAAAATGGTTAATATAAAGTCTCTGAAGGTCTAACTTATTTAGAGTCCTTGCTAATGACTAAATAACCATTGAAATTTTTACTTTTTATAAGAGTATTCGAGGATTTTAGTGTTTTAGCATATAGTTAACTATTAAATGTTAAGTTTAAAATTAAAGTATTTTTTTTTTATTAACATAAGGAAGGCCATACACTTTTTAATTATTAATTTAAATAATATTAACTATTAATTTTAAATACTTTTTTAAGATTTAGATATATTTAACTTATAATACATTGAAGGGCGAGGTTTAACTAAATTTATTAATAAGCAAATATTTTCGTATTTACTGCTAAATCTTATTCTTCAACAAACTTCTTTATTTGATTTAGTTCTACGTTGAATTGTAGAGATTAAATTAAATTTAGATCTTAGTACTGTAATTAATAACTCTACTTAGGATAAAGTAAAATTATCTGTACAAATAACTACTGTTTTACTAGAATTATCCCAATAACCATCTCCCATGAAGCAATGAGACAAGCCTATAGCTGTTAATAAATCAGATATATTTATTACTTTTATAAATTTGTTATTTTTAATTTCATACCAGTTCACAAGAAGTGTAGTTAAAACAGCTAAAGATTTACTATTAAAAGCGTATTGACTAGGATTTTTACCGGTTTTTAAAGGATTAGGCCAAGTACGTAAAGGAGTATTAGTACAAATAGAACTATAAATTTCTTTCCATAAGTAAAATGCATAATCATAATGTTTTAAAGTCATAGCAAAATGAGCATTTCCTTTCACTGTACCATTTTTATCTTTATGTGTAAATCTTAAGTGCCCATCACCCAGTAAATCTCCTACCATAGCTTCATTAACTAAGAGCGGAAGAGGTATTAATGGTAATTTCTTAGTTTTAAATCTAGCCCTTTCATCTCGTTCTAAAGGTAAAACCCTCAAACTAAAAATATAAATATTAAAATTATGACTATTTTTACGCAAATATGTCTGGATATAAAAATAATAAACAATTATAAGTAAAATAAATTAAGTAAGTAAAAATTAGAATAATTAAAAGACTGTGAAAACCTTCCATACTTCCTGGTAACCAGCTATGTAAAGGAATTTGAGCTGATTTAGCCATAGCACCAGTAAGTAATAATAAACCAATAATAGTAATAGCAGTTTCATTCATGTAAGGAGCTAAAGTAAATACTGTAGCATAATCTATAGAACCAAATAATGCAAATAATGCAAAAAATCCAATACTTAGACCCATATCACCTACTCTATTCATAGTGAAAGCTAGTATTGCAGCTTTATTAGCTTGTAATCTTGTAAACCAGAAATTAATTAATAAGTAGGATACTACACCAATACCTTCCCAACCCACAAACATTACAAAATAATTAGCACCAGAAACTAATAATAACATAAAAAAAGTGAATAAAGATAAATATGAGAAGAATCTTTGGTTGTGAGGGTCTTCAGACATATAATCAGTAGAGAAAATATGAATTAAAGTAGAAATAAATACTACAGGTATCATCATTGTTACAGTTAATTGATCAAATAAGAATTCCCAAGATATTGAAAGGAACTCTGATTCAATCCAACTATTTAAATAAATAGAGACAGGAGAACCACATATACCTACTTCATAAAAAGCTACACTAACTAATATGGAAGTTATAATTAAGCAAGTACAAGTTATTAAATGTGAACCACTTACTCCTATTTTTCTACCCAATAATCCTGAGACGATTGAACCTAATAAAGGTAATAATAAAATTGAGATATACATTATTTTGTTAAAGAGATATTTCCTCTTAATCTAAAAAAAGCTACAAGAATACTTAAACCTATTACTGATTCTGCTCCTGCTATTGATATTATAAAGATACTAAAAGTTTGTCCTATTCCATCATCAAAAGTAAAGGAACTAATTAATACTAATAGTGTCACTGCTAATAACATTATTTCTATTGCAATTATCATTAGAATAATATTTTTTCGATTTAAAATAAATCCTAAAATACCTATTAAAAATAAGAATAATGACAGATTCATAGTTTTTGTATTTGTATTATTCCTTGGGGTACCTGTAATAATTGTTTTTTGAAGGGGGGTGATAAAATTATTTTAAAAAAAGAATAAAAAATTATAGGAAGAAATTTATAATTATTATCCAAAGAAGAATGTGATAATTTCATTTACAATACTCATAAATGAAGTAATAATATATATGATAAATTTAGTAAACATGCTTATTGGTTCATTTTCTTGTTTAAATCCAAGATTTGAATTTGATGTATCCGAGATATTAGAAGAAGCAGAGGAAGGATTATAGTGATAGTTTTCTATATCATTTTTATGAGTAGTTGAAGAGGATGCTCCTGGTGTTGATAATTCTGTATCTGAAGCTACTCCGGCTGTACTTGTTGAAGCTCCTGGTGTATCTAAATCGTTTCCTGGAGCTACTCCTGCTGTACTTGTTGAAGCACCTGGTGTATCTAAATCATTTCCTGGTGCTATTCCAGCTGTACTTGTGGATGCTCCTGGTGTATCTAAATCGTTTCCTGGAGCTACTGTAGCTGTGTTTGTTTCTGCTTGGTTATTTTCTACCATTGTATTATATGCATCTATTGAATCATTAACCAATCCTAATACTCTTTCATTCTCTTGTTCGCACTCACTTTCAGAAATATGATTAAATCCAAGATCTAGGTCAGGGTTTTGATTTATACTTTCTCTATGTAATATTTGTGCTTCTTCTAAAATTGTTTGTGCAAAAACTTCTGGTACAGGTTCTATACGTCTAGAAGAAAGTTCAAAGCTTTTTTCTAGTTTAGGATACATTGTATTTAATTCTTGAATTACTCTATGTTCTTCTAAAGTCCTTAAATCATAAATATCTTTAAATGTACTTACTGGGTCCTCTACGTCTCGATAATGTTCAGGTACTGTAATAACAGGTGTTTGACCCTTAAGATTTTCAGAAACGACAGGTATTTCCTTTAAATAATCATCCTCATCATATTTACCTTTATCGTAATTTTTATCCCGTTCGACCTTTTCAAAGGTGATTCTAGTATTAAATAGTTTCTCTTGAGGGGCTTTATTAATTTGTAGATCTTGTTCTGCTTGAGTTTCTTGTTCTTGCGCTTGAGTTTCTTGTGCAACTTCAAGTTGAGTTTCTTGTTCAACTTCAGCTTGAGTTTCTTGTTCTTGCGCTTGAGTTTCTTGTTCAAACACAACTTCAGCTTGTTCAAACATAGCTTCATCTTGTTCAGAATTAGAAGGGTGATCTAAAGTACTTCTTTTTAAAGGTCGTTCATCATCATCATCATCACCATCTCTTATGTGTTTAACATAAAGAATGGCTTCATTAAAATCTATTTCTGAGAAAGTTCCACCTATTTCTCTGTCAAAGCAAAGTTGAAGTTCTGGACCTGTAAATAATAATGCCAATAATTTGTCAAGACAATTTATTACTATTTTTAATAATACTCTTAAAAAGAAATAAAAGTTCAAGAATTTAAATAGAAATGTAAATAAAATTGAGATGAAGTATAAGTAAAAAATATTTAGTTTGTTTACCAATAAATTTAATATTATTCTCGGTGTAATAATATTACCTTTAATTTTATTATAAAGTAATATCATTTTTAATGTGTATATAATTATTATTGTTTTCATTGTTTTTGTCGAGTTAAATAAGTAAGCTACGTCCCCAATAGTAAATAGCAATAAAAAGAAATAACCATACAATATCCACGAAGTGCCAATATAATATACTCGTTTCAAATCCAAGATGAGAAGATTGCGTAAGGCAATTGGAAATGTTACGAAAAAACATGATAGTGATAAACAATGTACCAATAATAACATGAAATCCGTGTAAACCTGTAGAGGCATAAAACGCTGATCCGAAAACAGAATCAGAAATGGAAAAGGGAGCTTCTGAGTATTCAAAATATTGAAACCCACTGAAAACTATAGCTAAAATAATAGTAAATAAAGTACCGTATAAAGAATCTTTTCTATTACCGTTAATTAAAGCATGGTGACCATAAGTAACAAATGCACCACTAGAAACCAATAACATGGTATTAAGTAATGGTATTGCAAAAGGATCTAAAGCAGTGATACCTTGAGGAGGCCAAATACCTCCTATTTCAATAGCCGGAGATAAACTAGAATGGAAGAATCCCCAAAATATACTTAAGAAAGCAAATACTTCACTAACAATAAATAATAAAAATCCTATCATTAAACCTTTTTGTACTTGTTTAGTATGAGCTCCTTCATAATCAGATTCAACGCAAATATCTTTAAACCATAAAATCATAGCACCAAATGTTAAATTACTTCCTAAAGTTAATAATCTATTACCTAAAGGGTAACCATGCATGTACATTACTCCTGCTACAGCCATATTTAATAAAGCGAAACTAACAAAGATAGGCCATGGAGAAGGCGCTACTAAGTGAAAGGGGAAATTTTGTATTAATTTTCTATTTAAATTAATATTTTGTATTGTTATTGTCATATTTATTTTTTAATAAATTTAATTAAATTTTAGAATATTTTTTTAAAAATATAAAATAAAACTTTTTAATTTTTTATTTTATATTTTATTTAATTTTTTAATAAATATATATAATAAATATTAGATTATATATATTTAATATAATAAATTCCAAAGAAAAGACAGATAACTAATACTAGAAATTACTTTCTATATAATAGAAAAAAAAGTTGATTTCTCTTCTTTAAATATTACTATTTAATTAAAGAAATCTAAAAAATTAAATTTACTTATAATATAATATAGGATATAATTACTATTATATTTATATTAGATTAATTTAATAAATTTAACATTTTTTTTGATGAAAAAAAACTATTATAAATATTAGTCCATGTCAAGAACAAATACTGTTCTTTTGGATGCTTGGAGGGTATATTCACATTACCTATATTATATTATTTATAATTTTACTTATAAATTATTTTCAAAGTTTAGCTCTATACTCTTTTATAATTATTTGTTGTCGTATAACAAACATTTTTATAAAAAGTATTTAATTAATTATATGTATCTATTTTTCAGGTAAATATAATTATATATGAAAAAATGGTTCAATTTTCTCAAATTTTGTTTTAAAAATTTTTAGTTTTTTTATGTGTACATTTGATTTTACGTTTTGGCGTAATATAAATAAATGCTTCAAATTTATTCTTTATAAAATAAAAAAGAGGTTTATATTCTCTACTTCATCTTTTTATTTAGGAAGAATATTATTATAAAATATATAATTTATAATACCGAAGGAATTAGTCCTTATTTGATCCGTTATAAGCGAATTGCATTACCTTTATGCTACAGTATTTATAATTTTTGAAGAGGGTCATTTATCTACTCTTTTATAATTATTTGTTGTGTATTATAAAAACATTTTTATAAAAAAAAAGTATTAAATTAATAATAGAAGATCAAATTATTTCTCTATTTCTTTAATTATCTATTTCTATACAAATTTAAATATCGTTAATTTTTTCTTTTTATTATTAATATTTTATTGGGAAATAAAAATATTAATAATAAGTAAAAAACTAAAAATATTAAATAATAAGTTATAGTTATATTATATAAAATTTTAGTATAAAAATTTATTATATTAATAAGAGAGATATATAATATATATTTTCTTTTTTAGAAATTAAAAATAATAATTAATTGCTATAATTTATATAGAAAATATTATTTATTATTTTTACTTATCTTATTATAAAATATTTATTATAATAAACTAATATCTCTTCTTTAAGTATATAATACTATTTTTTAATTTATTAGATATTAGGTGTATCTTATTCTAGGTATAACCTACTTGCAGTTTTAGTAGAATATAGGGAGCAGAAAATTATTATTGATTAATTCTAATTCTAATTCTAATAAACTAAAATTTTAGAGATTTATAAGAGATTAAAAATCTCTATTTCTTATTTTTACTTTAAAACAAAAAATTTATAGTATTCTAGGTTATACCTACTTTTTTAAAAATATCTAGTCTTAAATATTTCTATTTATTATCAATTAATAAGAGCAATTTATATATTAAAAATATTTTAATGAGAACAAAATAAAAATGGATTTAATGCGCAATTAGATAATAATCTCGAAGTAATGAATTATTAAGATCTTCAATTACATATTTCTTCGATAATATTAATATCAATCCAGATATTAAATACTTTGTGTTCGTCTTTATGAAGATAATGACTATAGAACCTTATCTAAAGGTAAAATAGTGAGTAGTACATTGATTATAATTTTAAAGTATTTAACTATATCTGAAGATTATAGAACCTTAAATATTAAAGACGCAATTATTGACCTAAAAACAATGAAGATAAATATTTAGATAAAGGGTTCCAAAAACTGAAGAGTTGCTAGTCTAATAATATATATTGTAGTAGGGGTAAACAAATATCTTTTAAAAATCATCATTACGCACATTAATTCTTTAAAAATCGAATAATATGAAAATGGTAAATTATGATTAACATTTAAGGATGAGGGTGCAACAAATAATCAATATGCGCTGTAGAACAATAGATAATTGTCTAAAAATAATAATATTATATTAGAAACTACTTAAATATTTAAGTAAATTACAAACTAAAAATATTCGAAGATTATAACATAAGAGATTGCGTAATAGATAATGTACATCGACCTTCGCAATGTCTTATTAATAGTTATAGTTGGTTTCTCAATTATTTTTAAATAGAAAGTATAAAATTTATCAATCTCTAATAACTATACTAATAAAATATTTATTCCTTTTAATTTAATTAATAGGAGGTTATAAAAATTTATGTCCATATAAGAGACTGGGGTTAAAAAAAGAAAAAATGGTTTAAATTTGAATTTTATGTCCAATTTTAGCAGTTATACTAAAGGCTCCTCTTTTGTTAAACCAAGTAACTCTGGAGTTAGAAACAAAATCTGCAGTTCTTCTAGTTAAACCACCTCTTTGATAAACTTTGACAGTTTTTCGTAAAGAAAGTTTTTGTCTAGATAATCGACCAGCTACTTTAATACTCATTCCAGTTAAGAAACTAGGAATAATAGCATTATATAAAGGATTATTTTTTAATCGATTAAAATTAGTAAAACTATTAAAAATTCTTTTCGCAAGACTTGATTGATTTTTATTTTTTATCTCAGAACGTGCAGCTATATAATTAGCTAAAATATTACTATCAAAAAAAATTTTTCTAATTCGATTTAATTCAAAATGAACTTTTTTCTTAGAAAATTTGCTTAAATTAGCAGATAATATTTCTAAATTTTTAGTATTTTTTAAAGTTAAGAACTTAGAATTATTTTTTTTTTTTAGTTTAGATAGAAATATAAATAAATTAATATTAAAATTTTTAGGTGTTATAAAATATACAGGCTTACTAATTAAACTAGACATTTTTGAAAATGAAATTTCTATAATAGAAGAAATATTTTTTATTATTTTATTATTACTCTTATTAAAAAAATAATAGATATGTTGAGATTGAGCTAAATAAGGATTAAATTTTGATAAATTATTTAAATTTTTTATTAATTCATTAAAATTAATTTTATTTTTATTGGAAATTTTAATTTTAGGACGACTAATATTTTTATTTACTTTTATTTTCTTTGTATTTAATATTAATTGTAATTGTTTTTTATTATTTGTTCTAGTTATAAGATTTTTTTTATTAAATTTACTTATTTTTTTTACGCTTCTTTGAAAATTTTTGGTATTTAGGCTAGAATTATCACCAGTTTCTATTACTTTTCGAGATTTTATTAGATTTTCATATGAATTATTTAATCTTTCTAAAGGTAAATAGAATTTTGCTCGACCATACGGTCGGATTGTTAAATTACTTTTTAAGTTGTTTGATTCTAAGTTTTTTATCATTATTTTTTTTTTTTATTTTATATAAATTATTTATTTTGTTTTTTATACGAGAAAGCTAAATATATATTTAGCTACTTAATAAACCACTAATTCGATAATATACATACGTTTTATCTTTTTAAATTTTAGTGTTTAATATAAAGGATACATTTATATTTGAATATTAAGTTAAAATAGCTTACAGGTAGAGTAGATACCACAGAGAGTATCGAATATAAAAAATATTAATAAAATATATATATTTTATTATCCAATATTTATATTTAAAAATTTGTATGCTAGTTATATTATAATTTATTATATTAAAGTTATAGTTCTAAAAATATAAAATATAAAATATAAAAAAATAAGAAGTAAAAATATAGAGTATATTATCTATAAGCAATTAAAATATTTAATATTAATTTTATTTATTATATATGTTTAATATTTTAATTAAGATAAATTAAATAATATTTTATTTTTATATATAAATTCTATATTAAATATGGATGAGTAAAAAAATATAAAGTTTATATTAATATATATTTTACAAGATCGAGGCGATTTGAACGCCTATCAATGATTTTGGAGATCACTATACTAACCAATTATACTACGATCTTTGGTATAAACAAATTCGAATAGATAATTGTATAAGTTATTTGAAGTTTAACTATACTCTCTAAAATTAATATTAAAATTATTATAATAAATATAATTTTAAATTCAAATATAAAAATATTTATTATAATTTAGTACGAGTCCTTCCAGAATTGAACTGGAATCACCCTAGTTGACAATTAGGTACTCTACCTTTAAGCTAAGGACCCTATTTTATTAAAAAAATAATTAATTTTAATGAGTATTCGTTTCTTTTATGTGTAATATCTACTATTTTTACTTTTATTTGTTTATTTAAAGACTCTTTTATATCTAAAAATAAAAAGTATAAAAATAAAAGGGGGTTATAATAGTTGGAAATTAAAAAGATTAAACTCTAGAAGCTTCTTTAGCTTCAGTAATAGAGATAGCACCAGAACCAATTTCAAGAACAAATCCTATAGTTAAAACAAAGAAAAAAATTAATGCTACAGCAAATCCAAAAATACTAACTTGATATAAAGTAAGAGCAATTGGGAATAATAAAAGTATTTCAAGATCAAAAACTAAGAATAACATTGCCACAATATAGAAATGTATTTGAAAAGTAGATCTAGTTTGCCCTTCAATAGCATTAAATCCACATTCATAAGCAGAAACTTTAGCTTCATCAGGTCTATGTACTGCTAAAATTAAATTTAAAGCTAATAAAATAATAGAAAGGATAGGTACAAAAATAAATAACATTAATAAAGTATTCATTTTAAAAATTAAATAAAGATAAAGAAAGTAATTGTGTACTATTTAATAATATAGAAGGTTTAAGAACAAATAATAAAATAGATAATGTTAAAGTAGAAATTAAATAACTATGATAATTAGTTAAATCTTGAGTAAATTCAGAAGAATTAATATTAATATTAAAATTAAATAATTTAGAATTATTTTGAGAAAGAAGAACTTTTATAATTTTTAAATAATAAGAAGCACTTATTACACTAACTACAATTGCTATTATGGCCATAAAATAATAACCACTTTGTATTGCAGAATATAAAACAAATTGTTTAGAGAAAAATCCTATTAAAGGAGGAATACCTGCCATAGAAAATAAGCAAATAGTTAAAGCAATAGAAAGTAAAGGATTAGCAAAGAATTGTCCTTTTAATTCAGATATAAATTTAATATCTTTTCTTGATTCTTCTATCCCATAATAGCTAGAAAAAGCAGAATTATTAATAATATACCCAAATCCTAATATAATTAAAAAACTATTTAAATTTGTTAAAGAATATTGTATAATATAAAATATTAATGAATCTATTGATTGTTCAGTATTAATAGCTAAAGCTAATAACATGAAACCTATATGAGATATGGTACTATAGGCTAATAATCTTTTTATTCTAGATTGTGCTAATCCTACTATTGTTCCTATTATTAAAGAGATTAAGGAACTTATTAATAATAAATTTTTTATTACATTTATTATATTTTCTGTAAATAAATTACTTATTAAATTTACTCCTACAAATTCTGAAATATTTAAATTATTACCTATTATACCTAATTGTGTATGTAATTCTAATAAAAATATTAAAATAGAAATTTTAGGCATAATTGTTAGCCAGATTGTAACTATTGTTGGTGTATCATCATACACATCTGGGGCCCAATTATGTAAAGGAGCTGCTGCTATTTTAAATAAAAATCCTATTATTATAAATAATATACCTAAAGTTAATGCTTGTATTATATTATTACTATCAGATACTGAGATAAAACTATATATTGATTCTAAATTAGTTAATCCTGTAAAACTATAAATTAATCCTGCTCCTAAAAGTATTAAACAAGAAGATAATCCACCTAATAAAAAGTATTTTAATCCGGCAGATGTTGAAGATTCAGAATCTCTATATAAAGTTGATAAAATATATACAGCAAAAGATTGTAATTCTATACTTAAATACATTGAAATTAAATCAGCAGAAGATACTAATAAAGATGCACCAAATGTACTAAATAATACTATTAATGAATATTCACAGACATAATTATAAGGATAATGTTTTCTATAATTATTAAATCTATTTATTTCTTTTATTATTTTAGTATTTAATTTTGGCCAAGATATTAATATTAAAGAAGAGGTTATAAATATTATTATATCTAATAATTGTGAAATGACGGTTACATGGAATAATCCACTATATATACCTATTCCTGATCCAATTGACTGAATATATAAAGCATTTAAAGATAATGCTCCGGAATAAATAAATATAATTGAAGATATTCTGATATATAAAATTGAAGAAATATATTTATTAAATGAGGGTAGGGCTATAGCCACTATTAAGATTAAGATACTAAGAAAAATCATTACTCAAAATTTATTTTTATTTGACAATTTTATTAATAGAAATACTCATCTTTTTACCATTTTTTTTATTATATTTATTTATTAGGTCAAACTAAAAAAATTATCAATTTCTAAGTATTTTTATAAATTCTATTAATTTTTTTTTTAATTAATTTAATAAAAAAGAGAAAAAAAAGTTAGATATTGGTATATAAAAATTTTAATTGTTTTAAGGTTTAAGAGGTCGCTTTAAATATTAAGATATAAATTTAAAATTTTCATCTAAAAAAACTTAGTTACTAATTTATTAGCGAACCATAAATTTTATTTTATTAATATAGATATTATAATAGAACAAAGGAATAATATTATTATAGAAAAAACAATCTAACACATGAAAAGTTCTAATTTTTAAAAATAAAAATAATTTGCGAATCAAATTTATTATAAAAATCATTTATCAATTAAATAAAAAAATTAATATTATTATAAGCAATAATTATAGTAATACTAAGTAATAATTGTAATAAAAATAAAAATGGAAAGAGTAAAGTCTATAAAAGGTTAATATCTTCTGAAATATTTATATTATTATAACTATTAGAAAAGTATAAAATATATTATCTAATCATTGTTTTTTTTTAGTATTATCTTTAGAATTTTCACCCTTATTATTTACTTTTTGTTGTTCAGGTTTGTTATCTATATATCTATCATAAAGACCTAATCCTAATTCAATCCCTATTACAGCTCATCATCCTTAAACTATAGTATCTCTAACTATTTTTAGTTAAAGAGCAGTAATTAATGTTACTACTGAAAAAAAGAATAATTGGTTTAATTTTAATATTTATAATAAGAATTGAATATTTAAATTAAATTTTTAATTCCTATGACATTACTAGTAAGTACTGTACTCTTTAAAAATTTTTATATAGAGTTATTTTTTGAATAGGATATAATACTCTAACTTTATTTTTTATCCCCACCATACCAAATAAACACAGTGGGGGGTTATAAAACTATTTATTTATTGTAGCAACATCTGCTAAAGTGTTTTCTAAAATTCCTAATATAGGGCAAATTATTATGAACCAAACAAAGTAAAATGCAGTAGAAATTTGACCTATTTCAACATAAGGTGTTTCAGGGTGTTGAGAACCGATCCACATTAAAATAATAAAGTTAACTACAAAGAACCAGAAAAATAATCTCATAGCTGGTCTAAATTGATTTCCTCTTATTCTAGATAAATCAGCATAAGGAAGTATCAATAAGATTAATAAAGATCCAAACATTGCTATAACTCCTAACAATTTGTTAGGGATAGATCTTAAAATAGCATAGAAAGGTAAAAGATACCATTCTGGTACAATAGATGCAGGAGTTTGCATAGGATTAGCAGGAATATAGTTATCAGAGTGACCTAATAAGTTAGGATAATAGAAAACTATAATAGATAATACTAGGAAAAAGAAAAATATAGTTACAAGATCTTTAAATGTAAAATATGGATGCATTGCATATCTATCTGAATTAGATCCTACTCCATTTGGATTATTAGAACCATGTGTATGTAAGGCTAATAAGTGAGCTATTGCTAAAGCTGCTAATAAAAATGGTAATAAGTAATGTAAAGAAAAAAATCTGTTTAGTGTAGCATTACTTACAGAGAAACCACCCCAGATTACAAATTATTTTTGATAAAGCATTTAATCTTTATCCTCACCAATTAACGGTGTTTAGACTATGTCTTCAACCAATAAACTCTTAATATAGGTTGTGGGGTGTTCGTGTCGAGCTTATTGTTGGTATAACTCACTCGTTAGTCGTTGAACGTTCTTGACCTATTATTAAATATACTTCTTTTAATAAATACCTAATCAAGCTCCGCTGCAAGTAATCTTAATTTCCGCAATTGCGAGGGGTGGGAAAAATTAAGACGTTCTTGCAATTTACCCCATTTACCTCTAAAACATTACTGTTTTAAGGAGCCGTTTCACAAAACGCTCTCCCCCTACCTTCTCTCCGCTCTTAGAGTAGGGGCCCGTAGGGGCCCGTAGAGGGAGTCGCGCTAGCGCAGGCTGAGGGTGTGGAGAGTGTAACTAAGTAAAATTGCATTATTACTCTAATTTGTTTGTAGACTTAAGGCTAACAGACAAAGGAAAATTAAGAATTTTGTAACGATGACTATTTTGTAAATTTGTCAACCATTTAAAATATTGAATGTTTTTTAGTCCGATTAAAGGGTGAAAACCTGAAAAGGAAAAAAAATTAATCACTTTTTGTATATCAGTTTTAGAAGATAGAGAAAATTGCATAAATTTCCCCTTTTCAATAGAAATATTTCGTTTAGTATTAAATAATAATTTAAAAGCTTCAAATAAGTGAATATGAATTTTTTGTTTTAATTGAAAACATCCATCATTATTATTTTTAATAAAAAAGGAACCTTCAGCGTTAGTAAAACCAACAAACCAATTATTAAAAAAAGCCAAATTAAGATAGTCTAAAGCTGTTTTAGGTAATTGAAAAATTGTAGGTATATCTTTATTTGGTATTTTTTCAAACAATTTTAAATCATTTTTAAAGATAAACATAGCCAAATCAAATTGAGTTCTTCGATTATTAGTTAAAAAATATATACCATGATGTATTAACAATGGAAAAATCACTTCTTGTAAATCTGTTTTATTGATAATTAATTTACAAATAGGGTTTTTATAATCTCGGTAAATTGTTATTTTCCCTAATTTTAATACAGAACGAATATACTCTAAAGTAGAAATATCTTGTAAACTTAAACAAATGGTTAATTTTATAGCTATAAATCCTTTTGTTGTTCTAGTTATTTGAATATAACCATCACCGTCAATAAGACCAACTAAAAAAGCTATAAATGGATAAGGAATTAATAAATAATCTTTTTTTTCTAATTTTATTTTTTTTCCTTTTTTTAATGCATGTTTACTTACTGTACCTACTGTAGATAATACAGATAATAAATTTAAATTAGCATTACTCTCTCTCTCTCGCACCCGCGGCCCCTTGGTGTCTCTCTCTCACCTCTCACAAGCGCTCGCGTGTCCCCATCTAAGATGTAGGGTGTGGTGTATCGCGCCACCCCCACCTTTGGTGGGGATCGCGGCAAAAGGGGAGCAACTACAAAATTTTGTGAATATATTTGACTCAACTAAATCTTGTCCAAATACTGGAACAGCTGATAATAAGTTAGTAATAACTGTAGCCAAAATTTTATAATATATTTGTATATTCTTACCTTATTTATAAGATAAAGAAATTTATTCTCAGTATCGGTATCTGATAAAAATTAATTGTTATTACAAATATACCCTGTGCTTTTGTAATAAGCCTTGTGTAAAATAAACTCGAATGAACATTAAGCATCCTTTCAGACACCCATAATTGGACCATTCTGTCGAGATATCCTAAACTATCTACGGTCTTAATATATAACAACTAAATATTGTTGACCTGTTTTCAATTATGTCGCCTTATTAAAAATAATATTTTTATTTAGGTATTACATATTATAATAATTAATAAGACTATATTATATTAAACTTAAATAGTATCTAATAATTAATATTAAGTTATAAATTTAAATTTCATAGAAGAAAAAATATATGGTTTAGTAATATTGTAAATTTTTTTAATGTTATTTGAATTAAACTCTAACCACTTATTATTTAATTTTATTTCATTTAACTTAAATTTATTTTCTAAAAATTTTAATAAAAATTTTATCTCTTTATCATTAAAATTTTTCATATTTACATGTAATTTTTTATTTTTAATTTTTCCATCGGTCATCAACCAATAACAAAGAGATTCTTCATTAAAATAATTAATGAAATCATTTGGTATATTTTTATTTTGTTTATCTATGTACCATTTTGAATATATTTCACTATAATTAATATAAGTATGTAATTGCATTACTTTCTTTAACTGACCTTTTTTCAGTAGTTTTGTTTTAATTAAGTGTTTTAAGTAACCTAAACTTGAAAATTTTTGTTGTATATGTCTTATATAAGACAGATGTTTACCTTCTATTTCTAAGATTAAATTTTTGTCATTATTCACTATAAAACTATTTCCTAGTAATAAACCATATAAAAAATGTAAATAATTTTTATCTCCTGGAATAATTAATATTTTCATTATTAGATACTTTATCTAATATAACATTTGGGGCACTATGATTATTTTTACTAATAATATAAGATTTTCAATTATCGTACTGTAATTTTTTTAATCCTAATAATTTATTTTTTTCAAAAAAATTTATAATAAAATCTAGATCTTTTTTAGATGAGAAAGATATTCTATAAATCTTAGAGTTTTCAGGTTTAATTTGATGATTTAAAGAATCGGGACCTTTAATAAAATAATGTATAGCTTTAATGATTTGATAGTTTTCAAGTCCAGATTGTACTATTGAAAAATGAGCAGTACCTTTTGTCTTGGTGTGAAAACTACCTTCAGCTATAGTAAAACCTACTAACCAATTATTAAAATATTTTAAATTTATTATCTCAGTAAATTCAAGTTTCTTATTAGATTTTTTAAATAAATTTTCAATTTCATTTAATTCTATATTTTCCCAGTGTTTTATATTATTTTCGATAATATATTTTAATAAAAAGTATTGTTTTCGTCTATTATAAGTTAAAAATTCTATATTATTATTTTGTAGAAAAGGATAAATAACATCTACTATATCTTTTTTATATAAAATTAACCTATATTGGTTTTTAGTTTTTAATTCATCTAATTTACCTATTTTTAAGTTAGTTTTAAGTAATTCTAATAATTCTTTATCATTTTTATGTAATATTAATACAATTCTAATTCTTATTGTTGATTTTGGTTTATTATCTATATTTTTATTGTATTGTTTTTGTGGTCCTATTTCTATATAACCATCCCCATCTAAAAGTCCTATAAATTTGAAAATTAAATTAAAAATATCTTTATCTGAAAATTTTTTATAATTATTAGTAGATAATTGAAAAGGTAGTAAATTAAGAACCTGTACACCCCATAGACTCATTTGACCATAAGGTAAAACATACAAACTTACTTATAATTAAACTATAAGCTAGAATACCTTTAATTTCGTATATTCTATTAGTTAATTCTAAAAAATATAACTAAAAGTTTCGACTGTGCATTAAGCATCATTTCAGACACCCATAGTGACCCAGTCTGTCGCGATTCTTTATAAAACCGACGATCTTAAAGTATAAACTTCTTTAATCGTTTTCACTACATCGCCAAATAGTTTATAACTATTCTACACCCCCGTCGGGGTATACCACTTTAAATTTTCTTTTTCTATAAAAATTACAGAAAATTTATTACTTATGGGACTATGATTATATATTAGTAATAATTTATTATTTTGAATCTTTTACTATTCATTGTCTTTTTATTAATTTTTTTTCTGTGTGAAGAGCCCTTCTAATAGTTTTCTCGTCACAGTTTATAGCTTTAGCTGCCTCAATAATAGTAGGATACTTACCGTATACTGTTCCATTTAAATTATATAAGGTAACGAGTCTAGTGTGACTGATACATTTATTTCTAGTCTCTTCAGACATAGGACGTCTATTTAAAGCTTTTTCTCTCATTTTCTCTATTGTTTCAGGTGAGAGTTTTTTACCTTTATTTAAGCTTCCTATTCTTTCCTTTCTAGCATCACTGTAAAAGTCACTCATCTTCTTTCTATCTACCTCCGTATGTTTATAACCAAAACTAGAACCCGCCTCTGTTAATATATTGTAATTAGGTAAAAATAATTTTAAATATCGATCTTCTAAATTTAATAACTCTATATTATTTTCTTTATCGATGATATCTGGAAATAATTCTAAAACCATGAAAGCAAAATTATGTAATTCGTATTTCTTTATTGCTAACTTCAATATCTTACTACCTTTGAAGTAAATAAGATGATTACAAAATCTAGCAAAAAGTCTATTAGTTGAAGCAGAACCTATATAATAATCTTTAGTAACTTTATTAAGAATCATATAAATACCACTTAACCCTCTAGTATCGTTTAATACTTGTTTTCTAGTAGTTTCTGATTCTAGTTCTTCGTAAATAAATACGGGGCTTAATCCTAGTTCATTAATGATTTGAGCTAACCTTTCACGACCTGAAGGTGGAGTTGTACTATATTCTCTTTTACTTAAATAATTAAAAGATTTTTTTTTTCTATTTAATAACACGGTAATAAATATTTGATCTTTTTTATATAATTCTAGAATACAAATAAAAAGTAAAATAAAACTAATTATAAAAATATATAACCATTTTGGGCTATAGTCATAACCCAGGAATGCTGTAGCCATCATTAAAATTAAAATAATAACTCCAATAGACCACACTAAAACTCTAGGTGATTTATAAGAACCATAATATAATCCTCTAGCAATATGCAATTTCCTATTTTTTTAAGTTTAAGAAAATTAGATCATTTCATATTTTTATGAATAATTTTAAATTATACTACTATCAAAAATAAAAAAAAATTATAAAAAAAGTATAGGCGTGTGATCGTTAGGGTAAAAGAAATTTACCTGCTAATACTTCTAATTTTTATGATTTTTACCTCAGAAAAAGGGAAGAATAGAGTTTATTATTCCCTTAGAAAAAAGGTACATTATATTAAAAAAAGTAAAATAAAATATATTTTATTTTTTTATTTTTAGAAATTCTTAGCATATAACCTATGTCATTTATATTCAATTTAGTAGAAATTGTTTATAAAGGCCCTTTAACCTTAATATTATTTACTCTTAGGACCTTTTTTTCCTTATTTTTTTGTTTTTTTTAATAAGAAAAAAAAGGGGTAAATTGAGGTTTAGAATAAAAAGTATATCCATCTTTCGACCTTTATCAAGGTCGTGATAGAAAATACTGAATTTAAATTTATTTGTCTACCTCAGGATCTAAAACTATCAAAAGGTGAACCTTTAATTTCTTTTATATATGTATACTTTAAACCCTTTTCTACTTCCTTTAAATACAGAATATTATTTAGCCTGATTATACTTACTTTTTCCTTATATCTAAAGGCTTCCTATTTTTATTTAATCTTCTTCTAAAAAATAAGATAAATCAGAAAAATATCTTTTTGAATTCATATAATTAGATAATTTTATTAGTAAATTATGGTAACCAAATATAAAAATATATAAGACTAAACTCCAGATTGAAAAATCTATACTTTTTCTACTATAAAAAGTTACAATAAAAAACAAAAAATAAAAAGTAATTGGAAAATTGTTTTTAATAATACAATTAGGTTTATTAGGTTTGAATAAATTTTTTATGGTGGTAAAAGAGTAAAATTTTTCTTATTTTTTTATCTTTTTGAGTCAGTCCAAATACTACTAAAATACGTCCTTCAATAAAACCTACCAACCAATTTTTAGTTATCATCTCATTAGATATAATATACAAAGCATAATCAGTTATTAGATTATTCATACTCTTATTAAAAATATCAATACTTAAATATCTGCTATTTTCTTTAATATTTTTAATATAAGATAATAGCTTTTCTCCAATCTCTTAATTGTTTAAGAGTAAGTAAAGGCGCAAAAATAGGTCGTCTTTTTATTATAGTTAATTGACGACCTAATTTCTTTCTAATTTTGTATAAAACAGCTACTTCTTCAATATGTAAAGTTATTTGACGACCTCTTTATTGTTTGTTTTTAATGTTAATCATATAAGCGGATTCTGCATCAGAAAACCCCAGAAACCATTGAAGAAAATCAATATCTATATTTGAGAGCAGGTTGGAGTGTTGAAGAATTTATAGTTTTATGTTTAATAACTTTTTTTTTATAAGAGAATTATGAAGTAGTTAAATTTAAATAATCCATATATAATTTTTGATAGTTGAGTAAATAAAAATTAGTGTTAATATTTTGAGCATACACGAAAATAAAGAAGAATGAAGCTACATTAGCATGTGTATATCTTACTGCCCATCCATTGTTAACATCTCTCATAATCAAATTATTCTAGTTTTCTTTTTTATTTTTTATATTTTTTATAATTTTTATACCTTTTTTATTGTATAACTTTTTTTAATTAATTATCTTATAACTAATTTATATTTGATTTATTTATATATATATATTATTATTATAATTTAAAAAAATAAAAATTTATTATATTAAATGTAATAATTATTAATAAATACTAGATTAATATTGGACTATATCTTCTGAGTTTTTTTATAAAAAGTATCAGTCTTAAAATAGCCTCTGAGAATAATAATTAATATTTTCTGCTGATAGTTATATCACATTAACCTTTTTACTTTTTATTTTTCTAATATTAATTATAAGTAGTTAAGAATTTATAAATTTCCAGCATATTACAAGATTTTTAGAACACATTAAAAAATTTTTTTTAGTAATAATAAAATATGTTCTACACTATTGAATGCAAAATCTACATGAGGTTGATAATGCATTGCAAGAAATATTCCAGTTAAGATTTGTAAAACCAAACAAGTTCCTAATAAAGAACCGAAATTCCATAAATAAGAAATATTAGCTGGTTGAGGAGAATCTACTATATAAGAATTTAGAAGTCTAAGTAAGACATGCTTTTTTAAAATTCTCATTTATTTTTATTATTCTAATTTTTTTAAATATAAATTTTAAATTATTCTTTCTTTTTTTATGTTATGTTCTAATTTATATTTTATATTCTTTTTTTTATTTTATTTATTTATTTATTTATTTATTTTTAAATTATTATTTTATTTTTTTAAAGTTATTATTTTACACTGTAACTATAACTATTAAAGTAAAAAAAAAGGTTAAGCCAAAGAAGAATTGAACTTCTACATATCCCTTATCAAGAGATTATTCTAACCGTTAAATTATAGGCTTGTTTATTTTTTTTTATTATTTTAATTTAATAAACTATTTAACTATACTCTTTTAGTATTAGGACTCAGATTATTTTATTATATTATTATACGGAAAATATTAAATTTTATATAATTAAATTATAAGAAAATTAATTTAAAAATAAAAAAGATTAAAATATTTAAATATAAATTAATAGGGGGGGGGGTTAAATTAATTTTATTTAGTATAAATATTAAATATTAATAAATTTTTAATAAGGGCAAATATCAAAAGAGACTAATATACAAGGTACTAGTATAATAAAAGCTACGGCTACAGGTAATAAATTAAGCCAACAAAATTCTATAAGTTGATCATATCTTAGTCTAGGAAGAGTCGCTCTGAACCAAACAAAAAGGAAACAGAAAACACAAGTTTTTAAACCTAAAATAATCGATTGAAGATTAATTAAAGAGTCATTAACAAAAAGTTCAGGTAGATTATAACCTCCAAAAAATAAGATAGCTGTGATACAACTAAATAAAACAATAGAACTATATTCTGCAAGGAAAAAAAACACGAAAATAATAGAACTATGTTCTGTAAAGAAACCAGCAACTAATTCAGATTCAGCTTCTTGAAGATCAAATGGTGTTCTAGAAGTTTCTGCTAAGATAGATATAAAATAAAATATAAATACAGGTAATAATGGTATTACAAACCATACTGCTTGTTGACTTTCAATAATATTAGTAAAATTAAAAGATCCTGTTAATAAAATAATAATAAGAATTGCTGAACTTAAAATTAATTCATAACTAATCATTGCTGCTGTTGATCTAAGTGATCCTAAAAAAGCATATTTAGAATTTGCAGACCATCCAGCGAATAAAATCCCATATACACCTAATGATGATAAAGCTAAAGTATATAAAATACCTAATGAGAAATCAGAAAGAGTTAAACCTTCTCCAAAAGGAATAATACCCCAACCTAATAAACTAAAAATTAAAGTAAACACAGGTGCTAAATAAAATAAAACTTTATTAGATTGTGAAGGTATTACTGTTTCTTTAAGAATTAATTTTAAAGCATCTGCAAATGGTTGAAGAATTCCATAATATCCTGTAGTATTTGGACCTACTCTTCGTTGATGAGCAGCTAATTGTTTTCTTTCTATAATAGTCATAAAAGCTACTGAAAGTAACACAGGTAATATCACTAATAATACATCTATTAAATTAATTAATAAATTAATAATAGTAATTGTAAAATTATTGTTAATCATTTTTCTATTCTATATTTTTTTTTTATTATTTATTCTTTTTAAGATATAAAAAACTTTACTTTATTTTTTATCTTTTTAAATAATATTTTTACTTTTTTATTTTTTTTTTTATTTTATTTTTATTTTTATTTTTATTTTTAATTTAAATAAAATTTTAAATTTATACTTTAACTATATAAGTATATATATTTTTTTTTTTTACTTTTCTTTTTTTTATTTAATGATCCTTTTTTCGGAGTTGAACCGAAATTCCCACTTTAGAAGAATGGTGTTCTACCATTAAACTAAAAAGGAATTTAAAAATAAAATTTAAAAAATAAATTTAAATCCTTTTTAAGCCAATTAAAAAGAAAAGGGTATTTCTATAAAATATACAAATAGAATGACTATTAAAATTTTATATAATTAAATTTTATACAATTTAAATTTTAATTAAATAAAGATTTATTCATTTTCATTTATTCATTTTAAGGTTAAGAAGGAATCGAACCCTAATTATCGTTAGAATAGAAACTTTGCAAGTTTCCTACAAAACCATTTGTACTTAACCCAAATATCACTTTAAAAGAAGTAAGTAAAATAAGATAGCTTAAAATTGATTCTTTTACTTAATTAAATTACAATCCTTAATATCTCTAAAAAATATAATCTAAATATATTGAGTGTAAGATATTGATCTTCAATAATCAAATTTTGCTAGACTCAGAGATAGTTCTTAATTATTAATAAGAACCTAGTTAAATTAAAAATTAAAAAAATGCCTCAATTAATACCTTTTTATTTTATAAATCAATTATCCTTTTCATTTTTAAGTTTATTTGCTTTAATTTATATTATGTCAAAATATTTCCTACCTTTATTTACATTTCAACAAGTAATAAGAATGTATATTACTAAACTTAACAATAAATCTTAACCTTTATATTAATTTATTATCCCCAAATAAAAATAAAATAAAAGATTAATTATTTTTCTTATCTTAATATTAATAGTCTCATTTAATAAAAATAAAAATAAAAATAAAAATAAAAATAAAAATAAAAATAAAAATAAAAATAAAAATAAAAATAAAAATAAAAAATATCTCTTCAATTTTATTTTATTTTATATATCAGAATATAATTATATTATATTTATTTATATATATTCTGGTGGTAAATTTATATGTTCACTCATCTCTTTTTTTATAAAATAAATAAAATAATAAAAAAAAAATAAAGGAGCAAAATTTTTATTATCTCTTTTTTATCTTAAAAGAATCGAATCTTTAATAATAAGATTTCAGGGTAGAAGACTAATTGGATTCAGTCGTCTTATTTGGGATAAGGAAATTACAGGTTCGAGCCCTGTGTACCCTAATAACTATAAATATAAATTTTATAGTCCAGTTATTCTTATTTTAAATATGTTTATAATTAGAATAAGTCAATTAAAATAAAAATTGTGATGTTATGGCAGAGTGGATAATGCGGGATACTGTTAATGTCTTTTTTCAAAGGTTCAATTCCTTTTAACATCTACGAATATGTTGAAATTTGGTAAACAATCTCCTCTTAAGAAGGAGTGGAAGATATTCCTTAAGAGTTCAAGTCTCTTTGTTCGTATCCGTGTTTCAAAGATAGTGTTTTATATATTACTTTTGATTTCTATCAAAATTAAATTATTTAATAGCCGCGATATGGTGTAAATGGTATAGCACAATAGCCTCATGACCTGTAAGCTCGGGTTCAAATCCTGATATCGCCTATAAAATATAAAATTTTTATTTCTAAATAATTATTTGGTATGAAATATTATTTTTATTACATACCATTTTCTTATTTTTATAAATAACTATTTTATATTCAGAATTTTATTGTTTTTCTTGTTTATTTTTAATAAATTATAATAGAAAATAGAAGATAGTAAAATTGAAAAAAAATAAAAATAAAATAAATAAAATAATAAAATTTTTTTTTTAATAATAATAATAATAGTATAATCTATTTTATATATTTATCTTATAGTTTTAATAAAAGAGCTAAAGAGTAAAGAAGATAGTGAAGGTACTAAAATTAAATTTAAATAAATAATATAAATTAATATTAAAAAAAAAATATATAATATTATATAATATAATATTATAAAAAATATATGTTACGACATATAAATATATAATAAAAAATGTACAAAAGTTTTATATGTTTGTATAAATACTAACTATTTAAATAATTATGAGTCCTTGGTTATCTTCTACGAATGCTAAAGAGATTGGTACGCTTTATTTAATTTTTGCTGTATTTGCTGGTATGATTGGTACAGCTTTTTCAGTTTTAATTAGATTAGAATTATCTAGTCCAGGTGTTCAAATTTTACAAGGAGATCATCAATTATTTAATGTAATTATTACAGCACATGCATTTGTAATGATCTTCTATATGGTTATGCCTGCTCTAGTGGGTGGTTTTGGTAACTACTTACTACCCGTTCAAGTTGGAGCGCCTGATTACTTAAAGCTTTTTTAATAAGCAAATGACCTGTTTTTATTCTATTTTATTTTAAGTAATAACAATAAATTTAAATTATCTTCTGCTTTATCTCAAAAAAAAGTAACTGGATCTAGTTTAGGTTCTTATTTAGCTGGTTTATTAGAAGGTGATGGTTTTATCTAAGTTTGCAAATTTAAAATTAAGTTACCCTTACATACATATAACTTTTGTCGACCTTTAATAAATAAAATAAATTAGTATAAGAGGTAGATTACGCTTTAAATATAAATATAAATATAAATATAAATATAAATATAAATATAATGCTATAGTATGTACAATTAATACTCATAAAGAATTAATAAGAGTAATGAATGGTTATCTTAAAAAATCTTAAAATTTAATGAATTAATAGTATGGTTAAACGATAGATATCATTATAATATTCCGCATTATTCAGTAGATACTAGTTCTTTAAATAGTAATGGTTGGCTAGCTGGTTTTATTGATGCTGATGGAGCATTTAAAGTTATAAAAGCGGATAGATGAAAAACCTAATAAAGTATTAAGAAAAGTAAGAATAGAAGTACGTTTTGCTTTAGAAGTAAAGAGATAGGCCCTCATACTAATAAAAATGCGAAAGCTATAATGTTAAAAATACTTCTTGGTTTTAATACGTAATTAATAGAATCAAAGCATAATGAAGGTAAAAGTTATTGGATAGTAGAATTTACTAGTTTAAATAGATTAAACCTTGTTATATAATATTTAAATAATTATTCATTATTAACTGTTAAACGAAACGATATTATTGGTCTAAAAACATTTAAGTGAAGATGTAAAATTTTTACGCAAATATGAATAAAAACGGGAACTCTTTAATTTTTGAGTTTATTTAAATGAAGTACAGTAGTCCTTATTATAGTAAGCCTATAATTTAGCACCGGGTAAATTGCAAAAAAATCTTATAACTAGAAAATTTGCAGCGAAGTTTAATTCAGCCTATTAATATCTAAATTTTAAGTATTTAAGATAAAGAATTAAAAACGTTCAACGACTAGAAAGTGAGTCATGCTAACAATAATCTTTCCACGAAAACCCGACAATGAGATACATTTATATCCATTGATGACATGGTCTGAACCACTTTGTGAAAAGTGGAAATAAAGGATAAAGAGCCTTTATGTTAACAAAATTGATGGCAAACAAACAAAAATTTAATCTAAATAAATGGTTAAGTTCTCTTCGAAATTATACCATCAACTCTCATGATCCTAATAAAAATCTAAATAACTACGAACAATATTTATCTCATTATTTAGCAGGTTTACTGGAAGGAGATGGTTATATTACTATTACAAATCAAAATAGAGTAATATTAGGTATAACATTTAATCTTAAAGATAAACCTTTAGCTGAAAAGCTATTAAGTTCTTTAGGAAAAGGATCCATAGTAAAAAGACAAAGTAATAGTATAGAATTAAGATTTTCAAGCAAAAAAACTTTATTAAAAATAATTAACCTTATTAACGGAAAATTTAGAACACCAAAAATAGAAGAATTATATAAATTAATTGATTGGCTGAATAAAAACCATTCTATGGACATAAAAAAATTACCTGTTAATGAAAGTCCTATCTTAAACGATACTTGGTTCTCAGGTTTTATAGACGCAGATGCTAGTTTTTATATAAGAAATTCTTTAAAACAAATCATTTGTAAATTTTCTTTAGAACAAAGGATGATTTATCCTAAAACTAATGAAAATTATAATCTTATATTAAACAAAATTTGTGTAGCTTTAAATGTAAAATTACAATCTAGAATAAGGGAGAATAAGAAAATTTCTTATTATATTATTAGAGTTGAAAACCAAAATACTATAAAATTATTAATCTTATATTTAGATACTTTTCCTTTATTAAGTAGCAAATATTTAGATTTTTTATGTTGGAAAAGAGTTTTTAATTTAATAATTAATAAAAATCATATGAGTGTTGAAGGTAGAAAAATTATATCTGAAGAGAAAAGCCAAATGAATTTAAGTAGAACTTATTTCAATTGGGACCATTTAAATAAATTTTAATGCCGTTTGTCTTAGTAATAAGACTTATTATTACCTAGCTATAAGCATGGAATCCCTCAAAGCATTTGTTTTAACGAAGAGAACAGGTATTTAATACTCTTAAAAGTATCATATTATAAATTGTTTTATTTTTATTTGTAATAATTTAAATACACATGGGGAGATTATGCAGGAAACCAAAGGAAATTTTTATTTCTTAGTAGGATCCTCAGAGACTTTAATATATTTTTTCTAGTACTTAAATATATTAGGAATGTATAGTATTATACATTAATACGCTAGGCTCCAATTTGCTAAATTATACTAGATAATTAGATAGATACCAAGTTGGATGAAGACATAGTCCAAATAAGTAAGAAATTACTTATATAAATTGATTTCCTAGATTAAACAATATTTCTTTCTGGGTGCGCGATTGTACCCTTATCAGTATCGCAGGTAAAACCTGCCTACATTACTACTATATGTTGACAACATCAGAGTTAGGTGGCGGGGAAAGCCCAAAACCGAACAGAGCATCTCTGCTAGAAGGATTAGTCGATTCTAACCAAGGTGAATTAGACGAAATTCGAGTTGTTCCATCCATGATTAAAGCTATACTGCCTGAAGAACAGTTCTTATGTGGCTCACGAAATGGCCTTCTTCTTGCTTGGAATGGGAAGAATCAATTGTCGAAATCATCGGCCGGAAGTGATTTCGAGGTAGGCAATTTGAACAAGTCCACAATAAGTGGAATTAACGGAACGAACGTTCAACCTAAAGATGGATATGTACTGATGAGAGGGACCTTCGGATGGCCTAAGGGCAGCAATGCCTATGGTCACGGAACCACCATATTACCCGTTAATTCATATTTATACGCTAATCCTAATAGATTAGGAAGGGGAAGGGTGGTAGGTAATGACGTCACTCTATTTAGAAGATACAGCACAGGATGTGCACCTATTGTATCCGATAAATACGTGAGTTTAGTGGAAAGATGTGCGCCTAATGACATCGTCGATAGAGACTTGTATAAATTTATGCTAGATCCTCACATGTACCACATAGCTTATCATAAATTGAGAAGTAAGCCAGGTAACATGACACCAGGAATCTCACCAGAAACTCTAGATGGTATATCTAGCGAATGGATCGATCAAACAATACAAAGCATGAAAAAGGAGAGTTTTCAATTCAGTCCAAGTAGAAGAGTTAACATCCCTAAACCAAAAGGTGGTACAAGACCCTTATCGGTCGCATCACCTAGAGATAAGATAGTTCAAGAAATCATGAGAATGGTTCTTGAAGCTGTATTTACCCCGTCTTTCTCTAAAAATAGTCATGGTTTCATGGCTAACCGAGGTTCTCACTCAGCATTAAGACAAGTCTACATGCAATTCAAAGGGGTAACTTGGATAATAGAAGGGGATATATCCAAATGCTTTGACTCTATTGATCACCATAAACTTATGAACATCATAGAAAATAAGATAACCGACCGCAGTTTCACAAAATTAATTTGGAAATCTCTTAAAGCCGGTTACTTCGAGTTCAACGTTTATCAACACTCAATAACAGATACACCACAAGGTTCAATAATTAGTCCGCTCTTATGCAACATTTTCATGAATCAATTAGATCAATACGTGGAAGACCTTGCCTCTAATTATGACAAGGGAATAAAACCTCGTCTAAACAACGAATACAGTGCTCATGCTAATGCTTTAGCTCGTGCCAAGAGAAGAGGGGACACAGAACGATTGAGAACTGAAATGATTGCCATGAGAGAATTAAGTAGTATAGATTTTTACGATCCAAATTTCAGAAGACTTTACTATGTAAGGTACGCCGATGATTGGATTGTAGGTATCAGAGGATCCTATGAGGAAACTAAATACATTCTTAACCAAATAGACAAAAAATTGGAGGAAATGGGTCTTACCTTGAGTAAAGAGAAAACAAAAATTACCAACATCAATAAAGACAAAGTCTTATTCCTAGGTACATCAATATCTCGATCTCATCACCGAAGATATACAATGATGCATGTAGGAACCACAAAAAGACTAGGTCTTGGTATCAGACTCGAAGCACCTCTAAACAGAATTAGACAGAAATTGACATCTGCTGGATTCATCAAAAATGGTGTTCCAAATCCAAAATTTATCTGGATGCATCTTAACAAAGATCAGATACTTCATCTGTATAACTCAGTTTATAGAGGAATCTTGAACTACTACAGTTTCACACATAACATTAACCAGGTAAATAGTTTAGTAGGAATGATTCTAAAGGGATCTGTTACAAGACTTTTAGCTGCAAAATTTTCCCTACACACTAGAGCCCAAGTTTTAAAGAAATTTGGTATGCTATTGGGTAACCAGGGAAAAGTTAAATTTTATAAGCCAAAAATTAAAGTGAACATTATGAACTTTAAAACCGGTAAAAATATCGAGATCCTTCAAGGGTTGTTCGCTCAAAATAAGTCATTAGCCAACCTGTACAATTTAGTTTGTTCACAGTGCGGTTCTGATTACAGAGTTGAAATGCATCACATAAAAATGATGAAAAACCTTGAAACTTATAAATGGGCTGATAGACAATTGGCCAAAACCAATAGAAAACAGATTCCATTGTGTAGAAAATGTCATATGGAACATCACAAAACTAGACATTAAATCAGTCATCACTGGAGAGCCGTATGCAGTGAAAGTTGCACGTACGGTTCGGGAAAGGGGTTTACTTACCCCCTTGGGGTAAATTTACTCTAGTTCACTTATTACCACCAGCATTAATATTATTATTATTAAGTGCTTTAGTAGAGAATGGAGCTGGTACAGGATGGACAGTTTATCCACCTTTAGCCGGTATCCAAAGTCACTCTGGTCCTAGTGTTGATTTAGCTATCTTTAGTTTACACTTAGCTGGAGTTTCTTCTTTATTAGGTGCAATAAATTTCATTACTACTGTACTTAATATGAAAACTAATGGAATGAGCTTACATAAATTACCTTTATTTGTATGGGCAATTTTTGTTACTGCTATACTATTATTATTATCATTACCTGTATTAGCCGGTGGAATTACTATGCTTCTGACAGATAGAAACTTTAATACTAGTTTCTATGACCCAGCCGGAGGTGGTGATCCTATATTATATCAACATCTTTTCTTGAATAATAAAATTTATATATCTTCAATTTTTTTAACCTCTTCTTATCCTTTTGAATTTAAGCCTTTTTATGATAAATATAGAGAATACTATCCTAATAATACTGAACCTAAAAAAGAGTTTTTAGAATGGTTTATTGGATTTACTGAAGGTAAAGGTTCTTTTGTTTTAGCTAAGAGAGGAGATCTTTCATTTGTAATAACTCAATCCACTGAGGATATTCAAATATTGAATTATATTAAAGTAAATCTTGGATTTGGTAAAGTAATTAAACAAAGTATAAAAGCTAATACCCATAGATTTGTAATACAAGATTTTAAAAATATAGTTCTAATTTCTTTATTATTTAATGGTAATATGATATTTCCAAGTAGAAATGCAAGATTTATAACTTTTCTTTCAGCCTTTAATGAAAAATTATTAAAACAAAATTTACCCTATATTATACCTAAATTTAAAAGTAATCTCCCTTCATTAAATGATAGTTGAATTACAGGTATCAGTGATGGAGAAGGTTGTCTTACTTCTTCAATCCTTTCAAATTCTAGTGCATTTAGAATTAGATATATATTAAGCCAAAAATGGCTAGCAAATAAACAGGTTTTAGAATATATTAGTACTTTATTTAACCAATCTATTACATCAGTTTATCCTCATTCAACTAAAAATGTTTATGAATTAAGAGTTAATGGACTAAAAAATATAAAAAATTTATTTCCTTATTTTGATAAGTATCCTTTAAAAACTAATAAAAAAGAAAGTTACTTAAAATGGAAAATACTTTGTCAAAGATTAGAAAAAGGAGATCATCTAAAGGAGAAAAGTAGAAAAGAATTAATAGTTCTTTCAAAATCAATAAATAAACATATATAAATTTTTAGGAAAAAAGGGTGTGGTTTAACTAAAGTTAATGAAATCAGTTTAAGCAGATGAAAAAGTAAATAAGACTTTTATTGATGAATACTACTACAATAGTATACCATAACCCTAGTTTTTGCTAGATAAATTTTCTTGTAATAATTCTTAGAAAGAAACAAGAAAATGCAAAAGCTATGCTAGTGGAACGGTCAAAGCTCCCCAGGCCAAGACCGTCGGTTTTCTAAGAGATCGCTACAGACTGCTTCACTGGTGGGTGGCTGAAATGCTGCTTAATGTACAGTCGGATTCCTCTTCCATATTAGTGGTGGGCGAATAATTGGAATTAAAATTATAAATTTTATTTTTTATTTTTAATTATTCGGTTTTATAGGTGAGGGTGAAGAAATAGCTATAAAATAAGGAATTGGGTTCTTTGGTCAAATGTGGCCTTTTAAATATAATAATTTAATACAACATACTGTAAGCGAGAAGATCATGTATAATTTCTTAGATACTTTAACTGTAAGTTGCATTCTTTGTACCGTTAAAGTTAAAAATCTATTAAATATGAATAATTCGCAAGTAACCAAAGCGTTTAACTCGTTAGTAGGAACTTCAGAGACCATACGTATGTTAAATTTTAACAAGACGCATAATAATAATAAAAAATTTGTTCAATGGTTAGCAGGATTAATAGATGGAGATGGTAGTTTTCTACTCTCTAAAAAAGGTTATGCTAGTCTAGAAATTACAATGGACATTAGAGATGAGCATGCTTTACAAATAGTTAAAAATGCTTATGGTGGTTCTATAAAACTAAGATCTGGTGCTAAAGCACTTAGATATAGATTACACCATAAATCAGGTTTATTAAAATTAATTAATGATGTTAATGGGCATATTAGAAATACTAATAGATTATTTCAATTTAATAAATTATTAAAAAAATATGAAATAACTTTAATTATTCCTGAAAAACTCACTTTTGATAATGGGTGGGTATCTGGATTTTTTGATTCGGATGGAACAATTACAATTAATAGCACTATTACACAATTATCTATTTCTGTTTCTCAAAAGACATCTGAATTACTAGTACCTTTAATAGATATATTTGGCGGTAATGTTTATATTGATAGAGGAAGCTCACAATCATTTAAATGGGATATAACCAGAAGAGAGGAGATCTTAAAATTAACTGAATATTTTAAAATTTATCCTTGTAGATCTGCTAAAAAAAATAGAGTCCATTTAATACCATTATATTATGAATTAAAGGATCTTAACGCTCATAAAGCATTACCTCCAACTTATTTAGAAAAAAGTTGGAAATATTTTATCAATAAATGGTTAAATTATGAAGATCTAAATTAACGTTAAGTTTAAAGATATGGTCCAAACATTTTTAAATTATAAAATATATTATTATAAAAAACAAAAAATAAAATGTAGCACCCAGAAGTTTATATCTTAATTATACCTGGTTTTGGTATAGTTAGTCACGTTGTATCTACATTCTCAGGTAAACCAATATTTGGTCAAACAATTCTTATGAATGGCCCTTATAATAACATTTTTACCCGATGTTTTTATATTGCAACATACTGTATGCAGGAAGGAGAGGCTATTCTGTTTTATACTAAAGGTAAACGACTTTTATTTTATTTTTTTAACTTAGTCTTTTTACTAATAATCTATTCAGTACTCTCTAATCCACAGGTAACCAACGCACAGTTGATTTTTTATTTATATAACATTATAAATTAAGATCCAAGCATGTTAGTAGGAACCTCAGAGACTGTACGTATGTTTTCTATTTGTCTATGTTTAAAAAATGAACATAATAAAGGGAATGACGATACTCATTTAAAAGTTCGTCAATGGATTGCTGGTGTTATTGATGGAGATTTGGCATATATCTACAAAAGGTTATGTTGAACTTTCCGTAGTAATGGAACCTCGTGATATTGCCTGTCTTTATAAATTAAAACAACGATATGGTGGTTCTGTTAAAGCTACTTCACATGCCAAAGCTATACGTTTCCGATTACATCATATGGTTACACAAGTCATTAAAGATGTAAATGGTCTAATTTTAAATCCTGTAAGCAATTTAAAAAGGTTTGTCATCTCTACAAAATAGATATAATACCTTCACTCATACTTCAATATTTAAGTGCTTCAGGTTTATTTGATACAGATGGAAGCGTATACTACAATAAACAATCAATGCAACTCTTTATCACTGTAACACAAAAAGGTAGAGAATTACTCGACATATTAGTATCTGTTTATGGAGGTTTATTATAATAAGAACGCTACTGCTTTTAAATGGACAGTATCTTAAAAAAATGAAGTAATTAGCTTAATTGATAATTATTTTAACTGTAAAAAATAAAAAATTTGGTATGGTAAAACAGTTTTATTATCTATCCTCAATTGCTGCTCTTAAAGCTCCGGAGGATTCAGTTCTTGGTCTTTTATCAGTTTTGTGAAACGGTGGGAAGCAACCAACAATTTAGACAATTAGAAAAAGAGACAGTCCAATATTACTAGCCTTTAAATTTAAAGGTTTTATATTGTATTTAGGAATGGTTTATGCAATGTTCTCAATTGGAATCTTAGGATTCTTAGTATGGTCACACCATATGTTTGCAGTTGGTTTAGACGTAGATACTAGAGCCTACTTCACTGCTGCTACAATGGTTATTGCTGTTCCAACTGGAATTAAAATCTTTAGTTGGTTAGCTACATTATATGGTGGTAGTTTAAGATATACTACACCATTAATGTTCACATTAGGATTCTTAGCTTTATTCACTATCGGTGGATTAACTGGAGTAGTATTAGCTAATGCCTCAATGGATATCGCATTACATGATACTTATTATGTAGTTGCTCATTTCCACTATGTATTATCAATGGGAGCTGTTTTTGCTCTTTTTGCAGGATTCTATTTCTGGACTCCTAAAATCATAGGTTTAACTTATAGTGATTTCTTAGGTAAAGTGCACTTCTGGATATTGTTTGTTGGGGTTAATTTAACATTCTTCCCTCAACATTTCTTAGGATTGGCCGGTATATTCGAAATAACTTCTTGTACAAATGAAAATAATATTATCTCTGCTATTTCTATTTTCCCTTTTGGTCCTTTTATTAAACCAATCTTTTTAAATGAACCTGTGCATGTTTATTATCCTAAATTAAATAGAAATCTTATTGGTACTGATAATAGACAAAAAGTTGTTATCTACCAGTGGACTAATTTAATAAATGGTTTAATATATATAGGTAGTGCTTCTACAGGTTCTACAAGATTGCTAAGTTACTTTAACCCTAATCTACTATTAAGAAATTTACCGATATATAACAGCTTTAAAAAATATGGACATAATAATTTTTGCTTAGCTATTTTAGAAAATTTAGGCGCACAAATATCAAAAAAGTTTATATTAGAAAGAGAACAATATTACTTAGATATTTTATTTAAAAATTATTCGGATAGAAAATTAAATCTTTCTCCTACAGCAGGTACAACTTTAAGTTTTAAACATAATTCTATTTTTAAATTAAATAGAAAAGGTAGCTTAAATCCTATGTACGGTAAAACTTTTTCTCCTGAGTTTATTTTAATGCAAACAAAAAATAGAAAAGGAGTAAACAATCCTATGTTTGGATTGAAAAAATCTCGTGCAACTATAGATAAATTACAAAAATTAGTGTATGTTTATGAAGCTGATTCTCTAAAAATTATTGGTGTATTTCCTACAGTTGAGTGTATAAAACACTTTAAATTGGGTAAAGCTACTTTAACTAAATATTTAAATAGCAAACTTCCTTTCAAAGGAAAATTATTTTCACGAGTACAATTAGATTAATTTTCATGCCTCTATGGTAGTAATTAAATGTACCATTAGAAAATTGGGTGAATTGCAAAAACATCCTAGAACTGAGGGTAAAAAAAAATACACTATTCTAGGACAATTTGCAGCGAAGTTTATTTCAATGCCTCCACTTTTTCAACTAAAGTTATATTTAAGTAGATCTTATTATTTTTTTTAATTATATTTTTAGTTGGAGGTGGTGTAGGAATAAAAACGTTCAACGACTAGCAAGTGAGTAGTATTAACAATAATCTTGCACTATATATTATTAATATAGTAGTGCCCAATCATCCTGAACTAAAATTATAATTAATTTATTTAATATATATATTTTAATTCTATTTTTAGCAAGTAAATTTATATTTAAGTAGATTTTATTATTAATTTTTAAATATAAATTTAGTAGGAGGGATGAACGACATAGTCTGAACCTTTTACTTATTTATAGCACAATACTTAAGTAGAGATTATATAGAACTTAACTTATTTTAAATTTTTATTAGAATGTTACAATATAATTTTCCGTAAGGAAAGGAGTCTTAATTACGTCTAACACTAATTTTATAATTAAATAGATAGATAAAATAAATAATTATAAAATTAGCAAGTAAATTTATAATTAAAATAGATAGATTAAATAAATTAATTATAAATTAGAGATGTATATTAAGGATTAACAGAATTGATGCCAAGAAGAATCCCAGATTATCCAGATGCATTTGCCGGATGGAATACTATATCAAGTTTTGGTTCATTAGTATCAGTTATTGCTACTGTATTATTTGCATACATAATTTACGATATTTTTGCTAATGGTAAAGCTGTTAATAATAATCCTTGGGCTATCCCTGCCTATTATACTTCAACTGTTTTATTTAATAATGAAACAGAAACAGCTAATACATTAGAATGGTCTGTAGCTAGTCCTATCCCATTCCATGCTTTTGAAATGTTACCTGTTCAATCTTAATCCTATTTGTTTGATTAAGTCTTAATACTTTTTTTTTAAGAGAGTGATACTTAGGATATATAATATGTTTTTAGAATATATAAGAAGATATGTTCTATTTTATCACCGTATAAACTTTATATAATAATTTTATAACCCCCCTCACACTTTTAAATTTTAATAAAAAATATTATATATTATTATAGTATAGAGAGTAATATTTCTAAATAAAAATTATTTAAACAAAGAATTTAATAATTGTGACTAGGAAAGAATAAATTGACATTTATCTTATTTAAATTGATATTCTTTAGAATAATTTTACTATATACGCTTATAGCGTAAAATTAGGTATAAACTTAAAGTATAATATAAAAATGTTGTATAAAATATAAAAATATTCTATATTAAAAAAAGTTTTTATTTTAGGAAATATGAAGTAAGTAAATTAATAAATAAAAATATTAACTTTTAATACGATTAAATAATGATCAAAAGATAGATCAACTAGTAATACTATTAAAAATTTACCCTATATAATCTTTTTTATAAATAAAAGATTATTATTTATTTATCTGCAGTTTTTAACTTCTTATCTTTTTAAGCTTTACGTTTTATACTTTTTACGCTTTTTTTATTTAAAAAAAAAATTTGTGTTTAAAAGAATCAAAGTAATTAAAAAATTTTATAAAAATAACAATTTTTTTAATGAGGATTAGCTAACATTTTTGTACAGTTTAAATACGCCTTTTTATTTGTGGTATAAACCACTTAGAGGTTCGATTCCTCTCTATTCCTATTAGATTAAACTATTTACTAAATAATTTAAATTTTTATCTAATTGACGAAGATTAAGCGAATAAATTTATTAATTATAAATTAGCTATATATATAATAATATATAATAATTATAATATAATTATAATTTAATTATATTTTGTAATTATATATAAAAATAAAAATTAAAAATATTAAATTTATTATAATATAAAATAAAATAATATAATACTAATTATAAACTATATTATAATAAAATATAAATATAAACAGAAGATATATAGATATATATACTTATATATTAGTTAAATAAAAAAAATTATAATAAAAAAATATAAAAGATATAAGCTTATATACTATAGAGATAAAAATAACATAGAATATATATAATATAAAGATAAAATATATATATCTAAATAAAAACAATGCGAACAATAAATATTTTTATAAGTCCTCTACTTGAATTTTTTAGTAATTGTACTTTTTTATTTAATTTTTATTATTTTCTTAATTATTATTAATATTTTTGTCGAAATTAAAGAATCAAAAATAAATAAGCGGTTTAGATAGTTCAGTCGTTAGAGCTTTTAAAAGGAACTGCTACAGCAGGTGCGCTGGGTACATTAACTGGTATAATTACAGTAAAAATTGAATTTTAATTTTTAGAAAAAAAGAAGAAATAAATCAATAAATAATAAATTCTTGTGATAACTCTAAACAATTGTTAGAAGAGGTTAAAGATTTAAAAATTAAAAGGGGTTTGATCTCTTTAACTCTCAATTTAAAAGCGTTAATACCGAAGTAGCATCATTAAAATTAAAAACTAATAATTTACTTGTATTAAACAAAGAGTACAACAAGATTTAGAACTAAAAAAATTAAAAACATTATGGGAAAAATATCAATCTGAAAATCTAGAAGAGAAGTAAAAAAAAATTAGAAAGTCAACTAAATACTTTAAATGAGTTAAATTCTCTTACAAAACTGTAAGAGATATAAAAAACAACAATTCAGAGATTACAAGAGAAGTTGATAGTCTTGAAATAAGTAAAAGTTTCATAGGTTCTGACTTACTAGACTATTATGAAAGTTTAAATGGTATTAAAAAAATTGCTCTTTCTTTTTTTGAAACTCAGTTATTACTATTATATTTATAATATTTGGTGATTATCTTATTAACAAATTAAAATTGGAAAAAAAAAATTAAAAGGCGACAACTAAGACGCAGCGATATTACTTGGTTTTAAGCTTTTTCTTTATTATTTTTTGTTCTTTAGTTGAGTAGCTCAATTTATATATTGACCTTATAATATTTAGTATTTTCTCTAACGTATATATTTCTTTCTTAAGAATAAAAAGGCTAATAAGAGTGGTCTGTAGCTAGTCCTATCCCATTCCTTGCTTTTGAAATGTTACCTGTTCAATCTTAATTCTATTTATTTGATTAAGTCTTAATACTTTTTAGAGAGTGAGACTTAAAATATTATATAATAATATATTTTATAAACTAGAGGATTTGTTCTATTTATCACCGTATAAACTTTATAAAATAATTTTATAAAAAAGAAAAATAATTAGATTTTTAATTATTTAGTAATTATTATAATATAACTTATATAACTTTTTTTAATTAAGTAAAAGTAATATTTATTAAGATTTTAATTATTGGTACTAAGAAAAATAATAAATTATAAAAAAAAATAGTAGTTTATTATATATTAGTATAGAGGTTATATTGTGTTTAAGTTTATATTAAATTTTCTAATATTTTCTTTTTTATAAGTCGAAAAAAACTTATTACAAATATAATTTTAAAAATTAAATATCCCCAGTCTAAAAAAAATACGAAATTAGTTTTTTACGAAGGTTGTTTATAAACAATATTTTGTTTTTATGATTTAAAATGTAATTACTACTTATTATTTAAATTAATTAAACAATGGATCTTTATAAAAATACGCAATTTATTTTCTAGATTTCCCTCCTTAATAAAAAGCTAACGTAGAGTATTTTATAGAAAGTACTCTGATCTTTTTTATATTTTTTATTTTATAAATAAATATAATTATTTTTATCTTTTTGTATGTTTATTATAAAGCATAAAAAAATTTTTTTATATTTATTAATTAATATTTATAAAAAAAGTGAGAGAAAAAATAATTCTTAGTCGCAAATAAATATTAAAAAAACAATACAAATAAATTACAATGCTTCAATTACTTCTAATAATCCCTATAATAGGTTCTTTATTAATATTACCTATACAAAATAATAGTATAGAAAATGAAAATAAAATTAAAAATATTAGTCTTATTACTTCTCTGATTAATTTATTCCTCTCTATAATAATATGGGTAGAATTTGACTCGAATACTACTTCATATCAATTTATATATGAATTCAATCAATTAAGTTTTTGTCACTTTAATATAGGAATAGATGGTATTTCATTATACTATGTCTTATTAACTACATTTATAACACCGATTGCACTTCTTTCTAATTATAAAAATATATATAAAAATGTAAAATATTTCGTTATTTCATTTTTAATTTTAGAAACATTACAAATTGCAGTTTTTGTTGTGTTAGATTTATTTCTTTTCTATATTTTTTTCGAAAGTGTTCTTCCACTCTTATTTATTATTATTATAGTATATGGTTCTGGAGAAAATAGAATTAGATCTGCATTATTATTTTTTTTATATACATTAGCTGGTTCTTTATTTATGCTTTTAGCTATTCTTCAAATTTATAGTAATGTAGGTTCTACTGATTTCCAATTAATATCTTTATCTGAAATTAGTTTAGAAAATCAAAAAATATTATGGTTAGCGTTCTTCTTAGCTTTTGCTGTAAAAACTCCCCTTTGGCCTTTAACTGGTTGGCTTTATAGAGCTCATGCAGATAGTCCACTGGCTGGTTCTATACTTCTAGCTGGTACTATTCTAAAATTTGCTACTTACGGTTATCTTAGAGTTTTAATTAATTTCTTACCTGATGCTTCTAATTATTTTAGTCCTTTAATACAAACTATTGCTATTATTACTTTAATTTATTCTTCTTTAGCTACTATTATTCAACAAGATACTAAATCTCTTATTGCTTACTCAAGTATTGCACACATGAGTGTTGTTATATTAGGGTTATTTTCTAATACAATTCAAGGTATTGAAGGTGCTATTTTATTATCATTAGGTCATGGATTTGTTAGTCCTGCATTATTTATTTGTGTGGGTGGAGTTATATATGAAAGAACTGGTACTAGAATTATTCAATATATTAGAGGTTTAGTTACTTATATGCCTGTATTTACTATTTTATTCTTTATTTTTACTTTATGTAATACTGGTATACCTTTAAGTTTAAATTTCTTAGGGGAACAATTATCTTTAATGGGTATATGGGATAAAAGTCCTATAATATCTGCTCTAGGTGCGACTGGTATCGTTTTCTCTGCTTGTTATTCTATTTATTTATATAATAGAATTTCTTATGGTTTATACTCACCTCATTTAAAACCTTATATCGATTTAACAAGACATGAATTTAATTTATTATTTGCTTTACTTATACCTACGGTAATTTTAGGTATTTTCCCTAACGTTATTTTAAATTCTATTCACTTACCTGTTTCTTCTTTATTATATTATTAATTATTTTTTAACCCCCCTCCCCCCCCACACCACTCACGTAATAGTTTAGACTAAAGTATGATGTATTTTTCAGTAATAGTTCCATACCTTTAATTAAAAGAATCTGTAAGGGCACAATAGAGCCTTACAAATTAGATATAATAAATAAATAATTATATTATTAATAACTTAAATAAATAAAATAAATAAAGAAAAATATTAGATGATAGATAAATAAAATTAAGGGGGGGGATATCTGATAATGGTTAATCAGTTGTATTTGCACTACAAATATGATAGTTCGAATCTATCTATCTCCAAAAATATTACAAATTTGATAACTTCGGTAGCTTAATGGTAAAAGCACTAAATTGAAGCCTTAGAGATGTGAGTTCGATTCTCTCTCGAGGTATAATAAATAAAATAAAATAAATAAAGAAATTAAATATGAATTTGATTTCAAAGCTAAAATTTTGATGGTTTATTATATTATTTTTTTAATAACGGTTATACTGCCGAAATAGTAGAAAGCCAGGTAAAAATATATTCCTTGTAAGAATAAGTTGTTGGTTCAAATCCAATTTTTGGCAAATATTTTTAATTTTTCTAAGAATATTTATGAGTTGTAGTTTAATTTGGGAAAACACCAAACTTTGACTTTGGAATATGTCAGTTCGAATCTGGTCAACTCAGTTAAAAATATTTTAAACAATTAATTAGGAAAAGTATAATTTTACTTTAACCTAATTTATAGACAATTATTTTTATTTGCTAGATTTTGTTAGAGAAGCAGAACTCGATGGTAGAGTGTCTTCCTTTTAAGAAGAAGGTCTTGGTTCGATTCCTCGTGTTTCTAATTCTAGTACTCTTTCTATAAAAATAAATAAAAATAAAATAAAAAAAAAGTGAGTAATTTGATAATTGAAAATTTAAACTGAGGGCAGGTGATCCGATTGGTAATGGTGGTTCTCTGTAAAAGAATTGGTGTATAACTGTAAAAGGTTCGATTCCTTTACTGCTCATTTCTTTTTTTTACGCAAATTATTTAATACTATACTCCAAGAATTATTTATACTATTTTTTACCTTTTTAAATTAACCATCACAAAAAATAAAATTATATTATCTTTAATTTAAAGTTATATATAATAAAAATTAAATAAAAAAAATTAAAAAAAAAATTAAAATTAAAATTAAAATTAATAAAAAATATAATATATATATTTCAATAATAAAATAATATATTTTTATAGTTTATAAGTATTATTATTTTGGCTTTTAAATTTTTATTGGGAACTATTTTTAATTTTATATATTTAAAATTTAAATATTAATCTTTAATAATTGCCCTTTTTATTTTTATAAAAAAAAATACTAATTAAGAACTACATAAATATTAGTTTGATTCAATCTAATATTGATAATAGAACAAGTAAAAATTATAAATACTTATGCTTGAATAATTATAAAGACTGTAGCATAAAGGTAATGCAATTCGCTCATAACGGATCCAATAAGGGTTCAATCCCCTTCGGTCTTATTAACTTAGGAAAGGATAAATTTAATATATATATATAGTATAATATATTATAATTTATACTAAATTTTATAAAATAAATTTTTTAATTAAGGGTATTTGGTCGAGTCTGGTTTATGGCACTCGTCTTGAAAACGAGAACTTCTAATGAAGTCGTGAGTTCAAATCTCACAGTGCCCGATTATTACGGCTATTTTTTAATATAAACTTAATATAATATTTTGTTTTTTTGTTTTATAAATTTTAATTATATATATTTATTATTAAGGTAAAATTAGTTTAATTGGTAAAATAACTTCTTGTGGCGATGTTGTTCAGAGTTCAAGTCTCTGATTTTACCCTATTATTTTTTTATTAGGCTAATTTTATTATAAAGTAAATTATACTAAAATTTTAATAGTCTTGTTTTAAAAAAAGGGCGAGATAAAAATTAATAATCATAAGAAATTAAGATATCTAATTCTGGGATTATTAAATTTTTAGTAATTTAGGAAGGTTAAAAGGGTCAAATCTATATATATTTTTTGCAATATAACAGAAATAATTTTGTGGAGCTATAATTTATTAATTAATTAATAAATAAATAAAATATAGAAAATAAGTAAAAAAATAAAATAGAAAAATCTAACACTTAAGTATGTTTATTATTTTTATTACAAATATTGCAAACGGGAACTCCTATCTTGATCTTATTAAGATTTTTTAGAGAAAATTCAGAATAGATTATAAATATTTAATTTTTATTAGATATTTTATAAATTAAGACAATATTTTATAATATTTTTATGATATTAAATTAAAATATTTACAGAATTCTTCTTATAGATATCTAATTATTATAATTTTTAAAAAAAAATAGTATAGTTATATTTTATATAGTACTTTATAATGAATTTATAATTTATAATTAGATTTATTAATATATGTTAAATATAATTTAGATTATTTAGCTTATTTTTTATCTTTTTCTATACTATTTTTTTATTTAAACCCCAGCCCCTACCCACCTTTTTTAACATTTTAATTATAATTTTAATTATATCAAAAAATATAAATGCCGAAATAGTTTAACTGGTCAAAACTTACCATTCATGACGGTATAATAAAGGTTCGATTCCTTTTTTCTGCTTAATTATAAAACTCTTATAAACAGGGCTTATATCAAATAATTATTATATAATATATTATACTAAATTTTAATAAAAATGTATTATATTATAGTTATAACCGTAGAAATTAAAAAATTGTCTGATTATTAATTATAAATAGTTTTAATAAAATTTTTATAAACTTTCATTTCAAATTTAGCTAAATGGAACAGCTAACATAATGGTATGTTGTAATATTTGCTAAATATTGGGTAAACACCCTTGGAGGTTCGATTCCTCTCTATTCCGATTAGATTAAAAATTTACTAGATAATTAAATTTTTAATCTAATTGACGAAGATTAAGCGAATAAATTTATTAATTATAAATTAATTATATATGTAAATAAAATATGTAATATTTATAATATAATATAATATAATTATATTTTGTAATTATATATAAATACAAATAAAATAGAAAATTTATTATAATATAATACTAATTATAAACTATATTATTATAAATATAAATATAAATATAAATATAAATATAAATATAAATATAAATATAAAATAATATTATACTAATTATAAACTATATTATAATAAAATATAATAAACAGAAGATATATAGATATGATACTTATATAGTAGAATCAAATTTAAATATATTATAAAAAATTATAATAAACTAAATATAAAAGATATAAGCTTATATACTATAGAGATAAAAATAACATAGAATATATATAATATAAAGATAAAATATATGTATATATCTAAATAAAAACAATGCGAATAATAAATATTTTTATAAATTCTCCTCTAGAACAATTTGAAGTAAGTAGTTTACTAAGTTTTAATGCTCCTATCTTAGGTTATTTAAACATAAGTTTAACTAATTTAGCATTATACTCTATAATAGTATTATCTCTAATAATAGGTATTCATTTTATGTCCAATAATGAAAATAAAATAGTTCCATCTAAATGGTCTATTGCTCTAGAAAGTTTATATGCAAGTATTAATTCAATGGTAAAAGAACAATTAGGTAAAGAATTATATTTACCATTCATATATTCTTTATTTTTTTTCATATTAATAGCTAATTTAACTGGTAATATCCCTTATTCATTTACAATAACTACTTCAATAATGGTTTCTATTGGTTTATCTTTCACTATTTTAATAGGTGTAACAATTTTAGCTTTCTATATACATAGATTAAAATTTTTCTCATTTTTTGTACCTTCTGGTACACCATTGGCATTAGTACCTTTATTAGTTTTAATTGAATTAGTATCTTATTTAGCTAGAGCTTTCTCATTAGGAATAAGATTATTTGCTAATGTAGTAGCAGGACATACTTTAATGAAAATTTTAGCAACATTCTTATACCAAATGTTTAGTAGTACTTTAATTATTGCTACTATTACTTTAATACCATTTACAATCTTTTTGGCTATTATTGGTTTAGAATTAGCAGTTTCAATTATTCAAGCATATGTATTTACAATTTTAACTTGTTCTTATATTAAAGATGCTATTGAACTACATTAAAATAATAAATTCACCCCCCTTTAACTATTAAGAACTATCAAAAGTATATATATAATAAATCAATAATTATTAATAATTAAAATTTAATTTAATAATATATTAATTATGTAAATTTTTATAAATAAAATAGTGGTATATTAATTTTAAATATAAAAATCAAATAACATAACAATATATTACAGATAATTAATAATTAAAATTTAAAATTTATACTTTAATTATAAAAGTATTTATATATAATTATATTTAATATAATTATATTATATTATATTATATTATATTATAAATATTACATATTTACATATATAGCTAATTTATAATTAATAAATTTATTCGCTTAATCTTCGTCAATTAGATTAAAAATTTAATTATCTAGTAAATTTTTAATCTAATCGGAATAGAGAGGAATCGAACCTCCAAGGGTGTTTACCCAATATTTAGCAAATATTACAACATATCATTATTAACAGCCCCAAATATTTTATTAAAATTTAAAAATAAAATAAAATAAATCTAGATTTTACTATTTAAAATTTAATGGATGCGAGATATAATATTATTAATTAAAAAAAGGTTAAACAGTATTGTCTAAAAGATTTTTTATATTTTTACTTAAATCTTTTAGAATAAAATAATATTTATCTTATTAATTTATCTGCCGCTATTATTATTATACTTTCCTTAATTTCCATCTCAATAGGTTATTATTCTAATCAAATCCTTGATTATTTTAATTTAGAAGAGAGATTTCCTAAAATAGCTAAGCCAATTAACACGAAAATTTATTGGCTTAATAAAAATAGATATTTTTTGCATTTTTATTGTTCACTTGTTTTAGTTATTGTTAATTTAATGGCTTTAAACATTATATAATATCAAATTCATTTTAACCCCCTACATAAATAATGTGGATTTTATTTAAATTTTTAAATCAGATTTTTTAAATAAATAAGTTTAGTTTTTTACTTAAATCTTTTAGAAAAGGATAATGACTTAATAATATATAAACTTAAAAGAGTATGAACAATCTTCATTAATTTCATATGTTAGACACTATCTAAAAACTATTATAAAAATGTTAGCTGCTGCTAAATATTTAGGTGCTGGTTTAGCTTGCTCAGGTTTAATCGGAGCAGGTGCAGGTATAGGTTTAATCTTTTCTGCATTAATAGCTTCAACAGCTAGAAACCCTCAAATCAGAGGACAATTATTCAGTTTTGCTATCTTAGGTTTTGCCTTAGCTGAAGCTACTGGATTATTCTCTTTAATGATTGCCTTTTTATTATTATACTCATAATAAAAATTAAAATAAATAAAAATCTTTAAATTTATATTTTTAATATAAAGAGTAAAAGTAAAAATTTTAATATAAAAAAAGTAAAAGTTAAAAATCATTCATTAACAGAAAAAAGTCTGTGATTATTCACAGCCCCCTACTCCACACCATCTCTTCTCCCATTTTTTTGATCTAAGATAAAGAGTAAATTTCTATTTTGATTTTATGATTATGTCTATTTATTTCCTTAAACTAAACTTAATGATATATCGTAGAGTAAGATAAAACTCTGCGCTTTTAAAAAACAAACAAAATTTTGGGTAAAACCTATTAGGGTTATAAAACTGTATTTAGCTTTAACCTATAAATAGATTTTAAAAAAAGGGGGTTATAAAATTAATCATAAAAAAGCTACTTTATTTATAAAAATAGAAAATATTTAATCTTATTTTCTATTATTTTTAAGTTCATCAAGAGCTTTAAGAATTTTACCTTGCATTATTTGAGAGTTTTCATTAGTAATTAACTCTCTATTTTCAGATATTTTTTTTGAAACTAATAGGTAATCATCTTTATTAATGGAGTCAAATAATAATTTATAAACTTTAAGTTCTTCATCTAGAACATTAAGATCATTATTATTTTTAAGAAGTATTTTTCTTTCATTTATTAATGTTTTGGCTTCTTCAGTATATTCAGTAGGTATTAGTTTTGCAAAAATAGGTTTAAATATGGGTTCTAAACCTTTATATTCTCTAATTGAATCTATACCGATAGCTGCTCCTAATATAGCTCCACCATTTCTTCCTGCATCACAAATTCCTTTCCACCAGAAAAAAGATCTATCCCACATTCTAGCATAAAAGTTAAGAGGTGAATTTCTAATATCTCGCACTTTTTAAAGTTTTAATAGTATGAACTATTTTATGAAACATTATGTATAAATTATAAATAATAGCATAAAAATTAAGCAAATTAGATTTAAATTATTTAATAAATTACCCGTAAAAAGGGTATTTAATTTATTACTCATTAATAATAACATACTTAAACCACCTAAAACTCTAATAATCCTCTTTGTTTTGAAGTTCTATTATATTATATTATCTGGGAATGTTGGAGTATTATATATTTTTATAAAGAATTATTTTTAAATTTATTCAATTTAAAAATTTAAATAAAGTAATTGCATACTATTTAATAGTAAAGAAGAGGTTATAAATATTATTATATCTAATAATTGTGAAATGACGGTTACATGGAATAATCTACTATATATACCTATTCCTGATCCAATTGACTGAATATACAAAGCATTTAAAGATAATGCTCCGGAATAAATAAATATAATTGAAGATATTCTGATATAAAATATTGAAGAAATATATTTATAAACTGAAGGTAGGGCTATAGCCACTATTAAGATTAAGATACTAAGAAAAATCATTATTCTGTTATTTTTATATATTATCATAACAGAGTATATCAAAGAGTTTTCAAAGAATAAGTAGCAATCTTAATGATCTTTTAAACAAAGGAAGACTACCTCTTAGCTTACATAATTGAGTATATTTATAAATGAACTGTAAAACATTTCGATATACCTTACTACTCTTACAGCAAAGTCTGTTAAAATTATAGATAAGCAGTCAATGTCCCAAACTTTATATAGTTATATATAGACGTGAGCCGAAATACTAATAATATTTTGATCTCTAATTAATAATTTCGACCTTTATTTTTTAATGTACTTAAATATTTAAAAATAAATACAATATCAAATCTGGAAAGATTATTTTATTTTGATAAACTTTATAATTTTTGTATTTTCTATTTCGCAAATAATTGTCGAAACCATGAATAAGATTTATGACCATCAAACATTGAATAAAGATATGGTTTATGAACATTATCTATTACGCAATATAAATTGTTATAATTTTAGCAACACTAATTTTCTTAGACTTTAATGCTTATAAATAATTAGTCGTAGTAATTAAAAGAATTTTATTATCTTTAATATAATATTTATAATTATCGATAATTCTACAGCGCATATTTATTATTTATAGAGTTTATTTGATCAATAAAACTTAAAATTTTATTATCATTTATACCTGATTCTATTTTATATTACTTTCCTTTAAAAATTAAAATTTTTATTATAAAAATAATTGGTTTTCAGGCTCAAAAAAAATATCTAAACCTAAAACTAAAATAGAATAAATTACTTGTTGGTTTTAATTTTGAAAATGCTAAAAAAGTAAAGTAAAGTAAATTATTGGGTATAAAAAATTTAATTTGTAAAAATATTATATATAAATTAAAAGATTGGGGATAATAAATTATTAAAAAAAGGTAGAAAAGGGGTAAAAAAATTAAGCTTGATCAATCCAGGCTAAATAATCTTGAACTGAAACTGCTTCTACAGCAATAGGCATAAATCCATGATATACACCACAAATTTCAGAACATTGTCCATAAAAAGTACCTGTTCTTTCAGCTAAGATAGATGTTTGATTTAATCTTCCTGGTACACAATCTATTTTTATACCAAGTGATGGTACGGCAAATGAATGAATAACATCAGCACCTGTCACAATTAATCTAACATGAGTATCTGTAGGTATAATCACTTTATTATCTACATCTAATAATCTAAATTGACCTAATTCTAAATCTGATTCTGGAATCATATATGAATCAAATTCAATAGATTCTCCACTTTCATTAATATAATCACTATATTCATAGCTCCAATACCATTGATGCATATCACGCTAATTTTAAGTAAAGGAAATGTTATAGCTTATGAAGTAAAAAAAAAGATATAAATTAACAATTTATAAGAAAAAAATACTGGAAATAAAAAATTATATCCCAAGTTTATATAACATACTAGAATGCATATAGGGTAAAACCAATTCTCTTAATCTAGGTACAGATGAAACTTTTATATAAAGAGAATATTTATCCTTAGGAGTATTACCTCCTTTTTTGGTTAGTAACTGAATTGTACAATCTAAGTTAAATTTAGTTTTAAATATATCTCTTAATAATTCAAGTTCTTGTAAAGTAAAATTATTAGTAGATATTCTAACACTCTTAGAACCTGAGATCCAACCACCGTCATCCATAATAAGAAAGGCTATTGACATAGGAGTTAAATAATTTATTATTTCAGATGAAACAATTTTAATATTATTAAGGTAAAATAAATCATAAAGCCAATTTAAACTAGTAAATGTAAGAACATCGAATTCATACCCGTAATAAGTTTTTTTTTTATTTGCAGCATTTATAAGGATTGTTTTATATTCCCTAGGTCCGGAATTTGTACAATATCCTCTCTTTAAAAAAAATTCATATAAAAAAAACAAATAGGCTTTATGTCTACCACTTTGTTTAAATCTAAATTTAGTACCTAGAATATCTTTTTTACTTTTTACAGCGTAAGCATCTCCGAGAAGACAACCAACTAAAACACTAATAACATCTAAATTATGAGGACCTATTCTATTAGAAGTTCTAGTAATAGTATGGAATTGTCTAGAAGTTGGGCATAAAAATATCATGCCCAGAGATAAAAATTGGTGCAATTATTTTAAAATAAATAAAAAATAATTTATATCGACTGTACATTAAGCAATATAATATATATTATATCACCCACAAGTGACCCAGTCTGTTGCAATAAGTTTAAAAAAAAAATAAATAACCTACTGACAGTCTTGTATTATATTCGGTATTATTAATATAATATTTTAACTGTTTTCACTCGCATCGCCAAAGGTTAAACCCTTTAAGAATCCTGTCGAATTCTTAGAAAGAAAAATAATTCTCTTTCACGACTATTATATATATTTGTGTGGATTGAAAGAACTTGAATATGTCGCCTAATTAAAATAATAAATTAGAATGTATATAAGATTTGACTATATTTATTTTCTTAAATAAGGTATAGATTTTTAATTTATTTTATTTATAGTATTTTTATCTTTTATTCAAAAAATTTTTTTTTATATTAGTAATTTTTATTGCGTTTAACTTTAATAGTTGCAATTATTATTGGTCGCCATCCTCCATTATCACACAGCTACAGAGAATGGTCTTCTATATTTAAAAGTCGACCATAAAAAATTGAAGTAAAGGTAAAAGTATCAAATTCAAATCGATAATAAATATTACTTCTTTAGTTGTAATAGTTATAGTCTCTTGTGTAGAATGATGAATACTTATATAACCTCTATTATTTTATAAAAATATATAAGCAAAATAAAAAATCTTTTCTTTATGTTGAATACTTTGTCTGTAAGAAGACCTTCTCCAGATCTATTATTTCCAAAATCCATCTCCTAATATAAAATCTATAATAATAGATATAATATCATAATTAGGCTGTATTAATAGTTCATATGTTACTTATATGATAATACCATTGTTTATAAATATAATATTTATAATATTATGATTCTTTAGAATTAGAGAAGGTGAACAATGTAATTTATATTCTATGTTTAATTTTATTTATATTTAGAATGACATATTATTTTTTTGACCAATATAATTGGTATCTTTCATTTTATTTAAAATATATAATATTAGGCCACATAACAGAAACCTACTACTTTAATAGTAATTGTGGGAGAAATTACTTCATCTAAAAGATATAATAATCTGAAAGAAGGGAAAGCGATAGCAATTAAAATTAAAGCCGGAGTAATTGTCCAAATTAATTCAATTAGTGTACCGTGATTAAGATATTTATGAACAATAGGAGATTTTCTAGAATTGTAGTAATAGATAACTGAACCTAAAACCCAAAATACCCCTACAGATATAACTACTAAGTAAAAAAAAATAGTATTGTGTAATTCTACAATACCTGTAAAACCTGGTGCTGCACTATCTTGAAACCCTATTTGCCAAGGTTGTGGTGCATCATTAAATATAGTATTAAATATTGAGATATTTTGTAACATTTTTATTTTTATATTTAGAATTTAAATTTTCGACCTTAGTATACTACTTCCTCTTTACTTCAAATATTTTATTTATTTATTTTTATTGGAAGAGATAAATATCTATACTTTTTTTTAATATAATTATAATATAGATATCCTAAGATCTGTCTTAAGCAATTTCTTTTTATTAATTTAATAATAAAAATCTAATAATGCGATATATAATCTTGAGGGTCTCTAGATTCGAACTTGAAACTTCTAGTTAGGATACTAGATGTTATAACCTATTTAACTATACCCACTCCATTAAAATATAAAAAGCATAAAAATATAAGTTTAAGAAAATATTATAAAAATTCTATCTCTTTATTTAAAGTTTAGAATTGGCCAAAAACAATAAAAATGAAACTTTAAATAATCAAATTCAAGACGTCTACTTATTTTTGTCTTTTTCTTTTCTTTTTATTAATAATAAAACAAAAATAAGAATTTATTATTAAAAAAGAACTTTAAAAGAGATAATAATATTATAAAAAAATATTACAATATAAAATATTGATGAAGAAAGATTATTTCAAAGTTGAAAAGTTAGACGGAGGAAGTAATCTAAAAAATTAAAATCATTAATAGATATAGCTGAAAAATCGTTAAAGATAAAGATAAAAAGATAGTAAATTCAAAATTTGAAGATTTGTAAATAGAGAATTAGAAAAATACTTTCTTTATTTGTTCATATTCATATCTCTTCTAACTATTACTATTTTTAAGACAATTATATTTCTTATATTTTTTATTTATTTTATTATTATTTATATAATTATATCTCACTTTTTTAAATTTTTATTTAAATTATAAATTTCTAAAAGAAGTACTTTTTTTTAGATTATTTTAATAATTTTGTTCTTTTGTTATTAAACTTATACATAATATTTCTCTTATTTGATTATTAATTTTTTTTATTTACGAAAAAATATTATCCTTTATTCCAAATAAAAACCTTAAATTTCTAATAAATAAGCTAAATAATAAATTAATAAAATTTTCCAATTTTAATTATAATTAATCATATCTCATTAATATATTATATATATTAAATACTACAATTTTTCTTATTTATAATATAATTAATAATTTTCTTTTACTTTATCTTATTTTTATTTTTATTTTTATTTTTAACAATTTATAATATATAATAAAGAATGATTCTTAATTTTATAAATATTAAGGTTATAAAAGGCAAACTAACTTTTATAAGACACTTGAAATAATGACGTGCGACAATTTTAATTTAAAATTTATATATATTTATAATTATCTAATAATGATTTATTTTTAATTTATCACCCTATTGGATTCGAACCAATAAAACAATGTTTCGAAGTCATCTGTTGAACCCTTCAACTTAAGGTGAAGCTATTATAGAAACTAACACATAAGTTCCTGTTATATTGCTCCTCATAAGACTAATACTTAAAGATACAATTCTTATAGAAAACAATAAAATATTTATACTCTAAAAGAGAATATTTACGAATAAAGAGACTTGAACTCTTATTAATGGAGTCCTAAAGTCCACCCGGCTACCAATTTCGGCATACTCGTAAAAATTTAAATATTTTTACTTATGAGATTATATTATTGGACAATAATTTTATATAAATTTAAATTAAATTATTATAAGTAAAAATATGACCATAGAAAGTACGATATCCATTAAAATATTTAATAAATTAATAGGGGGATATTTATATTTATTATTTTTATTTTATTTTAGTTTAAGTTTGGATTATTTTTTTTTAGAAAATTAAAATAAGCTAAATATTGTTTCTGACTTTTTTTTATTTTATTTGGAAAATTCAAAAGCACAGAATAATTGGGAGGTACAGGATTCGAACCTGTGTAATAGAATGTGTAAGATTAACGCTTAAGACCGCTCAGCCAACCGCCTTGTATATATTTATTTATTTTATTATTTTAATTTTTTAATTATTTTTTTTATAGTATAGAAAAATTAAGATTGATATTAATTAATTTATTTTAATTTGGTTAAATTATTTTGTTTTTTTGTTTTATTTTTATATTATTAACAATATGCTAATTGATTCTTTTATAATAGATTACAAGACTTATTTGTTATTAAATTTTATTTATTTATAAATTTTATTATTTTTATTTATTTTATTTTTTAATTTTATATTATTAACAATATGCTAATCGATTCTTTTATAATGGATTGCAAGACTTTACCGTCTCATAAAAAGGCTTCTATCTTTGAAAACTCTTTCTTATACTCTTTTATGAAAATATATTAAATAATGTTGTATTATAATAGGACTAGACAATAGAATAAAGTATTATCCTCAACTCTAATTTATTTTAATAAAAAAATACTCTAATTTATTTTAATAATAAAATACTCTAATTTATTTTAATAAAAAAATACTCTAACTTATTTTAATAATAAAATCTTCTAAAAGAGAAAATTCGGATGGCCCTACATTTCTCTTAAAAAATGAGTAATAAGTTATCTCTCTATAAACGTATATAAAAAATTCTATACGCCTAAAAAAAATATATATATTTATATATTTATTTGATAAAAATAAAGACAATAATTAACATCAAGTCTATTTAATAAATTAGTAATGATAAACTAAATATTTTTAAATAATTATATTTTCATCCTAACTAGAAATGTTCTATTTCTTAAAATTTAGAAGGCTATTACTAATAATTTAAACAAATAATAGTAAGAGCGTTCTTAGATAGTATCTAGGGGATAGATTCTTGCTTCATATTCATTCAGCACTTATCTATCATGTTTGTGGCTACCCAACTATGCCTAATTTTTATTATAAAAAATAAAACAATTGGTACACTATAGAAACACAGCCTATTGATCCTTTCGTACTAGAAGGTCTCCCCCTTTTTACTATTTGTTCCTCCAGAAGATAGGGACCATACTGACTCACGTCGTATTAAACCCAACTCGCGTAACCTTTTAATCGGCGAACAGCCGAACCCTTCCAAGACTTTACACCCGGAGGATAGGTTGAGTCGACATCGAGGTGCCAAACAGCCGGGACAATGTGTACTCTCACCAGCTATCAGCCTGTTATCCCTAGCGTAACTTTTATCGATTGATCTCCGTCTATTCCATATTATAGCGAAGGGTCACTATGCCCTACTTACGTATCTGTGCGACTTCTAGGTCTTACAGTTAGGCATGCTTTCCGCCATTACGCCTTGTACTACCTTTCTCACTAGTAGATTGTCTCCCATACAATTATCTAGCTCTACCTTATCGTAAAAGATATTTATAAAAAATAAAAACAAAATTATAGAATATAAATATATATATTTTGTATGTATGTATATCTCATAATAAAATTATTAAAGATATTCTAATAATAAACTTTGGATGTACTTTGCTACTTTATCAAAGACGACCGCCCCAGTCAAACTGCCAATTAGTCAACTCTCCCTCTAATATTAATTTATTATAAGGTAAACATTGACCCAACCCTAGCTAGAAGGTATTCCACATTTCGTCTATCGACATCCCTAATCACTATTAACCAAGGTTGTTGTAGATCAACATGATAACTAACTACAGTAAAGCTGCATAGGGTCTTCCCGTCCACCTGGAGGCAACCCGCATCTGCACGGGTAATTCAATTTCACTGAGCAAGTTGTAGAGACAGTGAGACCATCGTTACACTATTGATTCCGGACCTCATTTAAAGGCCAATTGATTTTGCTACCTTAGGATCCTCATAGTTAAGACCGCTATTAACCAGACTTTCGATTAGTAACTTTTAATTACCTCTCTTATATT